ATACGAAATCTAGTATTACTAAGCAACGCTTTGTTATGAAAACCAGTTTATCTTCAGAAGAAAAAAATAATGTTATTAAAGCTTGTTATAGACAAGTTTTTCAAAGAGATATTTCGAAAGCATATGGGTTAAATTTTAAAGATTTAGAATCAAAAGTTAAGAATGGAACTTTATCAATTAAAGAATTTGTTCGTTGTCTAGGAAAATCATATATTTATCGTAAGCAATTTGTAGAGCCTTTTGTTAATAGTCGTGTTATTGAATTGGCATTTAGGCATTTTTTAGGTAGAGGTATAAGTTCCTTAGAAGAATTTAAAAAATACTTTGCTGTTTTATCTTCTAGAGGTTTAGATGGTTTAATAGATAATATAATAAATAGCAGTGAATATTCAGATTATTTTGCTGAAGAAACGGTGCCTTACTTACGTACTCTAGGAGAAGAAGCACAAGAAGCTCGTAATTGGGGAGCTCAAATTGAATTACTTAATTATAGTACAGTGTTTCGAAAGATACCTCAATTTGTAACTTTATTTAGCGATTATAAATCTAATCTTCCAGACCAGCATCCTTATGGTTTAAGTAATGATCCATTATTAATACAATTTGGAGCAATTTTTGCTCAAAATTGTATCAATTTACGTAAAAAGTCATCTCCTTTTGGAAAAGATACGAGAAGAATTTTGCCTAGAAGTGGTCCTGGAATTTATAGTCAAATTAGTAGTCCGAATCTACGCTCTAAAATTTTAGGCTCATTAAGCCCTAAAATATTCCGATTAAATCCAGTGCAGTTAGAGAGTAATATAAAGCAAATTATAAATGCTGTATACTTAAGGGTTTTTGGTCGTTTTGTTTATCAATCTGAGCAAGTAGGAATTAAAAAGTTTGAAAATCTCTTTAAAGATCGTCAAATTTCTGTTCGTCAGTTTGTTGGTGAATTAACTAAATCTTCTGTATTTAGGTCATTATATTGGAACAATTTATACATATGTAAATCTATAGAGTATATACATAATCGATTAATAGGTAGGCCTACTTATGGCAGACAAGAAATTAATAAGTATTTTGATATAGCTTATAAGCAGGGTTACTATAAGATGATAGATGCTATGATAAATAGTCTGGAATATATTGAAACTTTTGGTGAAAATATTGTTCCATATGAAAGATATATTACACCTTCTGAGTTAGCTGCTAGAAATCTTCGGTTAAGTAATCAACAGTATAGAGTAACTCTTGTCTCTAACTTATCCCAAAAACGAATATCTAATTTTCAAATTATTCAGCAAGGGAACATTATGAAAAGAATTCAGCAAGGTGTGAATGTAAAAAGAGATCAAACAGTTATTTTCAAAGTTGATTCTTCAATGGATAATTCTGATATGCTTCAAATTTTAAGATCTATATATCGTCAAATTTTTGAGAGAGATTTGAATTCTTTTATTATAGGGGATGAGTTTTTTAATTTAGAAAAAGCATTTGTTAATAGACAAATAACAGTTAAACAAATAGTAGAGAAATTGGGTTCTTCCTCTTTATATGCTAAAGAATTTTATCAACCATATCCTAATACAAAAGTAATTGAATTGGGTACAAAGCATTTCTTAGGTAGAGCGCCAAATAATCAAGCTGAGATAAGATATTATAATCAAATTTTAGCATCTCAAGGATTAGCTTATTTTATATCTGTTTTAGTGAATAGTAAGGAATATCATATTGTATTTGGTGTGAATACTGTACCTTATCGTCGTTTTCCAACTTTGCCAGCTGCTAATTTTCCAAATACGGAAAAATTGTATAATAGTTTAACTAAGCAAAATAAGTCAATTGTTATACCTGGTTTTACATCTGGAGGTGGTAATCAATAAATGATAACTTAATTATATATTGTATTAGCTTTCTTGCTGTAGTACTTCTTAAACATGTTTTTTTTGTACCTATAGTAAAAGCTTTTTCATGATTCCTATGTAAGTTTTAAATAGATATTTAAATTGTATTTTATTATATAAATGTTATAGGCTATAGTATATTGGAGTTTTATTAATGAGTATTATTACTAAATCAATTGTAAATGCAGATGCAGAAGCTAGGTATTTAAGTCCTGGAGAATTAGATAGAATAAAGAGTTTTGTACTATCTGGTCAGAGGCGCTTACGAATAGCACAAATTTTAACAGATAATCGTGAATTGATTGTAAAACAAGGTGGTCAGCAGTTGTTTCAAAAGCGTCCAGATGTAGTATCTCCAGGAGGTAATGCTTATGGTGAAGAAATGACAGCAACATGTTTGAGAGATCTAGATTACTATTTAAGATTAGTAACTTATGGCATAGTAGCTGGTGATGTAACTCCAATAGAAGAAATTGGTTTAGTCGGAGTTAAAGAAATGTATAATTCTTTAGGTACACCTATTTCTGGAGTTGCTGAAGGAGTACGTTCGATGAAAGCTGTTGCTTGTTCTTTGTTATCTGGAGAAGATTCAGCTGAGGCAGGATTTTATTTTGATTACACTTTAGGTGCAATGCAATAAAGCATAAAAATTTATATTAATAATAGAAATAAAAAAATAATTTAAGGACAATTAAAAACTATGCAAGATGCTATCACTTCTGTAATTAATGCAGCTGATGTACAAGGAAAATACTTAGATGATAATTCATTAGATAAATTGAGAGGTTATTTTCAAACAGGTGAGTTGAGGGTTAGAGCTTCAGCTACTATAGCAGCTAATGCTGCAACAATTATTAAAGATTCGGTAGCTAAAGCTTTATTATATTCAGATATCACTAGGCCTGGTGGTAATATGTATACAACTAGAAGATATGCTGCTTGTATACGTGATTTAGATTATTATCTTCGTTATGCGACGTATGGTATGTTAGCAGGAGACCCATCTATTTTAGATGAACGTGTATTAAACGGTTTAAAAGAAACATATAATTCATTAGGTGTCCCTATTGGTGCCACTATACAAGCTATACAAGCTATGAAAGAAGTTACTTCTAGTTTAGTAGGTCAAGATGCTGGGAAAGAAATGGGAGTATATTTTGACTATATTTGCTCTGGTTTAAGTTAGTAAATAGTAAATACGAAAATAAATAAGTAATGATTATAAATAAAGCTATTATCATTACTTATTTATTTTCTTGCTGATTAACTTTTAATTACTTAATACATTAGCTGCTTGTATACGAGCACGTGCTTTTCTTAGATTCTGTGTAGCTTCAATTTTATCTTTATCATTTTTAGCTTCATTTAAAATTTTAGTAGCTTTGTCTAAATTTTTTTGTGCTGTATTTAGATCTATCTCTGATACTTGTTCTGCTCCATTTACTAAAATAGTAATTGTATTGTCTTTAACTTCAGCAAATCCTCCAAGTAATATAATGGGCTGCCATTCTTTTTCAATACGTACACGCATAACACCTATATCTATCGCTGTAAGTAAAGGAATATGTCCCTTTAATATTCCTACTTGTCCAGTGCTACTAGGTAAAATCACTTCTTCTGCATTTGCATCCCAGACAGTTCTATCTGGTGCAATAACTCTTATGTTTAATTTCATATTTATAGTTTTGTTATTTTAACTTTTCTGCTTTACTTATAGCTTCTTCTATATTGCCTACTAAGTAAAAAGCTTGCTCAGGTAAATCATCTAGTTCTCCACTCAATATCATATTGAAGCCTTTTATAGATTCGTCTAGTGATACATATTTTCCTGGCGATCCTGTAAATACTTCAGCTACAAAGAATGGTTGTGATAAAAATCTCTCTATTTTTCTTGCTCTAGCAACAGTTAATCTATCATCTTCTGATAATTCATCAAGACCTAATATGGCTATAATGTCTTGTAATTCTTTATAGCGCTGTAAAGTTGATTTGATTTGTTGTGCTGTAGAGTAGTGCTTTTGTCCTACTATTGATGGTTGTAGCATGGTTGACGTAGATCCTAATGGGTCTACTGCAGGATAGATACCTTTAGCTGCTAAACTTCTTGATAATACAGTTGTTGCATCTAAATGTGCAAATGTAGTTGCTGGCGCTGGGTCTGTTAAATCGTCTGCAGGGACATATACAGCTTGTATTGATGTTATGGATCCGTCTGTTGTAGAGGTAATTCGTTCTTGTAAAGTTCCCATTTCTGTTGCTAATGTTGGTTGATAGCCAACAGCAGATGGCATACGTCCTAGTAAGGCTGAAACTTCAGAACCTGCTTGTACAAATCGGAAAATGTTGTCAATGAATAATAATACGTCTTGTTTATTAATATCCCTAAAATATTCTGCCATAGTTAATGCGGTTAAACCTACCCGCATTCTTGCACCTGGTGGTTCATTCATTTGACCATATACTAGTGCCACTTTTGATTCTTTTAAGTCATCTGCATTAATAACCTTTGATTCTTTCATTTCTTCATACAAGTCGTTACCTTCTCTTGTTCTTTCTCCAACTCCTCCAAATACGGATACACCTCCATGTGCTTTTGCTATATTATTAATTAATTCCATTATTAATACAGTTTTACCTACACCAGCTCCGCCAAATAAGCCAATTTTGCCTCCTTTTCTATATGGAGCAAGTAAATCTACTACTTTAATCCCTGTTTCAAAAATCGAAGGTTTTGTTTCTAGTTGAGTAAATGATGGAGCAGCTCTATGTATTGGTAATGAATCTTCAGATTTGATTGTTCCTAAGTTATCTACAGGCTCACCCAGTACATTAAAAATTCTGCCTAGCGTTGGTATACCAACAGGAACTGTTATAGGAGCTCCTGTGTCAGTAACTTCTATACCTCTTTTTAGGCCTTCAGTTGAACTCATGGCTACAGCTCGAACTCGATTGTCTCCTAGCAATTGTTGAACTTCACATGTTATTGTATTATCTGGACCTTGAACTTTTAATGCATTAAATACTTTAGGTAATTGTCCATTAGGAAATTCTATATCTAATACAGGTCCTATAATTTGTGTTACACATCCTTTATTACTTATACTTACCATTTGAATTTGAATATAATTTAATTATAGTAAATGAACATAATTTCTTTAATTATTGATTATAATATAGTATAATAATATTAACTATAATATAATTATAGATGGAAATAAGATTTTTTAACAAGAATTGTTGTATATAAGAACTAATACATATTAGTTGTTATTTAATCTACCTGTTGTTTTTAACCAATTTTGAGCTTCTATATAGTTATTAGGTGCCAAGTAAATAGCTTGTTTCCAATATTCTTCTGCCTTATCAAACATCGACTTTGCAATGCTGTCATCCTGTTTATCAGCTGCTTTTAAGCCTTGATAATGATATATAATGGCTATATTATTAAATGCTTGTGGTAATCTAGGATTTAATTCTAGAGCTTGATGATAGTATTCTAGTGCTTTAATGTGTTCACCATTGCTTGCATAAATTAGTCCAATATTATATATTATGTATGATCTATCATATGGATCTTCTTCTAATATTAGTGCTTCATAATAATTTTCTAAAGCCTCTGCATATTCTCCTTCTGATTGAGCTGACATACCATCCCGGTAATAACAAAAAGCTTGCTTTTCTTCTTTTGTAGTAGGCAATATCTTTAAAATTATATCTGCTAATACAGTAAAAGTTTTGTCTATAAAATTATCATTTTTTTGTAAACGAGGCATAATATTCCTTATATTTAATTCTGGTTGCATATTATTATAATAATTTACATATATGTTTTAATGATGGTTATTATATAAGCTAAAAATTGTACCTTACATCTTTTTGAAAAATATTGATTTAATATGTATTAATATTAAATATTAGTTTAATATTTATTAATTGTAATTATGAGGAGAAAAATATTGTTGTATTATAATTGTTCTGTTGATTTTAGTTTTTGTATATCGATAAAAAATGAAAATGCTTTTTTATTAGAGAATCCTAAATTTATTAATAGTTTAAGATTAATAGATATTCCATCAGATCAAAATTTTAAGTCTTCGTTAGAAATAAAAAATTCTGTTAAGAATTCAGATTTTAATATAAAGTTTGATAAAAAAACAAAAAATATATTTAAGCAAGATAATAAAGGTAAATCAAAGAAGAAAAAGTCAGATATTATTGACTTACAACAAGACCAATATGGTTTTTTTAAGAAAAAAAATAACAGTAAATCAATAGTTAATACTCAAAATGATTTAAATAATATAATTGTAGGATCCATAAAATCCAATAAGCAAAAAAAGAAAGAAAAACTAAAGCAGAAGTTAAATGTTAATATAGATATTAATAATGATAATAAATCTGTAATTATAGATAATCCATTAAGTATTAAAGAATTATCAATAAAACTTAGAATACCACCTGAAGAAATTATTACAGGTTTATTTTTACAAGGTGTTTCTGTGACAGTTAATCAAATAGTTGATATATCTACAGCAACTCAAGTTGCTAAAAAATATAACTTTGTAGTGTTGAATCAAAAACATGAATTGGAATTGAGCCAACTGGATAAATTGCAAGAAGTCAATTCTTCTACAGGAATTAATAGAGCTCCTATAATTACAATTTTAGGTCATGTAGATCATGGTAAAACTTCTCTATTAGATGCTATTCGAAATACTGATTTTGTGAGTCATGAAATAGGTGGAATAACACAGTCCGTAAATGCATACGAAGTCAATTATTCATGTGATTCACTAAATAAAAAATTAATTTTTATTGATACACCAGGTCATGAAGCTTTTTCTAGTATGAGATTGCGTTGTACTCAAATGACAGATATAGTAATTTTAATTGTTGCTGCCGATGATGGTTTAAAGCCTCAAACTATTGAAGCAATTGAGTATATTATAGCTAAAAAGCTACCTTATATTGTTGCTATTAATAAAATCGATAAAATAGATATTAATCTTCCTAAAGTTCGTGAGCAATTAGCGAATTATAATATTCTAAGTACCGATTGGGGAGGTGAGATTGAATTTGTTGAAATTAGTGCATTAAAGAAAACAAACATAGATACATTATTAAGAGCTGTTTCTGATTTGGCAGAATTAATTAATTTAAAAACGGATCCGAAGCAATTAGCTCAAGGTATTATTTTAGAAGCTTATTTAGATAAAACAAGAGGTACGGTAGTTAATACAATTATTTTAAATGGCACTTTGAAAGTTGGAGATATTATAGTATCAGATAATTCCTACGGGCGTGTAAAAAAAATTGTAAATAATTTAGGTAATGAATTATTAGTAGCAGAACCATCATCTATTTTACAAGTGCTAGGTTTTTATTCTGTCCCACAAGCAGGAAAATATTTTCATGTAGTGCAAAGTGAAAAAGAAGCAAAAAAATTAATTATGCAAAGCAGTTCACTTAGTACTGCAGAGAATACAAAAAATTTATTAAATTCACATCTTCAATTATATAATTATAATCATAAAACAAATATTAAAAACTTAAATTTAATTATAAAAGCAGATACACAAGGAACAATTGACGCTATAATTAATTCATTTCTTCAAATTCCTCAAAGTAAAATTAAATTGAATATTTTAACTTCTAGTTTAGGAGTTGTTTCTAGTACAGATCTCGATTTAGCCTTTAATACTCAAGCTTTAATTATCGGTTTCAATATAAATATTACTACTAATATATTAAATGCAGCAGAAAAACTAAATGTGCATTTATGTCAATTTGTTCTTATTTACGACCTGATAGACTATGTTAAAAACTATATGTTGGATCTAATTGATCCTGAATATGATAAACTATTAATTGGTCAAGCTAAAGTTCAAACTACATTTTTTGTAAATAAAGGAACCGTAGCAGGTTGTATGGTGGAATCAGGTAGGTTGAAGAAAAATGCTTTGATAAATGTTTATCGCGAAGATCAATTAACTTATGAAGGTGTTATTAGTTCATTAAAACGCATGAAAGATGATGTAGATGAAGTTATTATAGGTAATGAATGCGGCATAATGTGTAGAGATTATAATTTATGGCAACCACAAGATATAATAGAAGTATATGAATTGTATGAAAAACCTAAAATACTATAAACGTAACAAAACTATAGAAAATATTATAGATATATCTTAATATTTTCTATAGTTTTGTTATCAATCCTTATTTACAAAAGGTAGTAATGCTAATATACGTGCTCTTTTTATTGATTTTGCTAACTGTTTCTGTTGTTTGACTGTTAAACCATTTGAACGCCTAGAAACAATTTTACTTTGGTCTGTTATAAATTTACGTAGTAAATCTATGTCTTTGTAATTAATTTGTTCATCTGGTTTAATATTTAAATTTTTCTGTTTGTATAATATCATTTAATTTCTTTAAATTTTTCATGACGATTACAAGCAGGACAAAATTTCATTAATTCTATTCTGCTAGGTGTATTTTTTCTGTTTTTTGTACTAGTATAACGAAATATTCCTTTTTTTCTTTTATTTGCATTTATCAAATTTCGACAGGAACATTCTAGTGTTATTACTATACGTGCTCCTTTATTTTTACTCATAATCTTTTGTTTTTCAATAATTATAATTTAAGACTATTATGTCATAATTTTGTTGATTGTATCAAGTCTAATTAATTATTTATATATGTTCGGTAAATAATATTCATTAAATGAATATTTACATTTTTTTATTTGAATATTATTAATATATAGTGATATATTCTTGTTTATTTATATTAACTAATGCTATAATCCAATTAGATTGAAGATTAAAGTTCGATGAATTATATACTATACGATTATATCACGATGTCTAAAAATATATCTGCTGTTAAAAAAAATCAAATATCTTTACGTAATAAATGTAGAAATAAAAGTTATAAGTCTACTATTAAAACTCTCACTAAAAAATATATTTTGAGTCTAGATGATATAGCTGCTCTTAATGATAGTAATGACTGTATGTTACAATTATCAGCTCTTTATAAAAAAATAGATAAAGCTGTAAGTAAAGGGGTTTTACATAAAAATAATGGTTCTCGCAAAAAATCTATTCTTGCCAAAGCTATGAAGAATTGCATATTTCAAAATGTATAAATAATTTAACTTTCTGAATTCTTATTAATTTTCAATTACTGAAGTTAACTTAATTAAGATTGGCTATTATGTATTTCAGTAAATTTTTCATATGCTTCTCATGTATTGAATATATGCAAATATTATTTTTAGTATTATATTTGTATTTACTCAAAATTATTACGGATTCCAATTTTTAGCCTTTATAATCAGTAGATTTTAAAATTGTGAGGTTCTTAATGTCACAAGAAATTATGTTTCAATATGTATTTCCAGATTTGGCAGCTATCCAAAAAGAGAGTTTTAAATACTTTTTATTAGAAGGATTGTCTGAAGTATTAAATTCCTTTCCTCTTATAGTTGATCCAACAGGTAAATTAGAATTGCAATTTTTTGGTAAAGATTATAAATTAAAATTTCCAAGATATAGTGTAAGAAAAGCAAAAAACAGAGATAGAACATATAGTGCTCAAATATATATACCTGCAAAATTAACTAGAAAAGATACAGAGTTGATTAGAGAAAGTACATCAACTGCTAAAAGTTTTTCATATTTAATTAATTCTCAAGATTTAAATAAGAAATACAAAAAAAGGCCTGTATTTATAGGTGATCTTCCGTTAATGACTAATAGAGGCACTTTTGTAATTTCTGGTACAGAAAGAGTAATTATTAATCAAATAGTTAGAAGTCCAGGAGTATACTATAAACAAGAATTAGATAAAAATAATAAACAGATATATAGTTGTAGTCTAATATCTAATCGTGGTTCTTGGCTTAAGTTTGAAATAGATGCTAAAGCTCAAATTTGGGCAAAAATTGATAAAAATCATAAAGTCAATGCATATATTTTTTTACGAGCTATAGGTTTAACAAATGATGACATTAAGAGTAGATTAACAAAATATAGGTATCTTATTGATTCTTCATTAAGTTATTATCGAAAAGAGTTTCGTAAAGATATTGATCATACTTCTATTGAACAAGTTACGGAAGAAGAAGCTTTAGTCATTGTTTATAGTAAGTTACGCCCGAATGAACCATCTACTATAACTGCTGCAAAACAGATGTTGTATACGCGTTTTTTCGATCCTAAAAGATATGACTTAGGTGAAGTAGGTCGACATAAAATTAATCAAAAATTAAATTTAAAAGTTCCTAGTAATTTTCGTGTTTTATCTCCAGAAGATATTTTGCTTTCTTTAAATTATTTACTCAATATAAAAGAGCAAAATATTGGAACTTTTGATGATATAGATCATTTGGGAAACAGAAGAGTACGATCAGTAGGAGAATTACTTCAAAACCAAGTACGTATAGGTTTAAATAGATTAGAGAGAATCGTACGTGAGCGTATGATGATTTGTGATCTTGATTCTTTAAGTTTATCTAATTTAGTTAACCCTAAGCCGTTAATGGCGTCAGTTAGAGAATTTTTTAGCTCTAGTCAGTTATCACAATTTATGGATCAAACAAATCCACTATCTGAATTAACTCATAAACGCAGAATTAGTGCTTTAGGCCCTGGGGGTCTTAACAAAGATAGAGCAGGTTTTGCGGTTAGAGATTTACATCCTAGTCATTATGGGCGTATATGTCCAATAGAGACACCTGAAGGACCAAATGCTGGCTTAATAGGCTCTTTAAGTATATATGCTAAAGTAAATCGATATGGTTTTATAGAAACTCCGTGTTATAAAGTTGTTAATGGTCAAGTCTTAAAAAACAATAAACTTTATTATATAACTGCTGATCAGGAAGATTACTTGCGTATAGCTCCACCAGATATTATTTTAGATATTCATAATTTTATAAAAGATAATGTAATTGCTGTAAGATATAAACAAGAGTTTATCACGGCTAATATTAATCAAGTAGATTATATGGCAGTTTCTCCTATTCAGTTTATATCTGCTGCCACTTCTTTAATTCCTTTTTTAGAGCATGATGATGCAAATAGAGCTTTAATGGGCTCAAATATGCAGAGACAGGCAGTACCTCTACTTTTTCCAGAAAAATCTATAGTTGGTACGGGCTTAGAAGCTAAAATAGCAAAAGATTCAGGTATGACTATAACTAGTCGTACTAATGGTATTGTGAGCTATGTGTCAGGAACAAAAATTGGTATACAAAATAGTGATGGCTATACAATCCATTATAGATTGAAGAAATATTATCGTTCTAATCAGGATACTTGTATTAATCAAAGACCAATTGTATGGCCAGGAGAAAATATTTGTGTAGGGCAAACTATCGCAGATGGTGCATCAACAGATGGGGGTGAGATAGCTTTAGGAAGAAATATTATAGTTGCTTATATGCCTTGGGAAGGTTATAATTATGAAGATGCTTTTTTAATTAGTGAGCGTCTTGTATATGATGATTTATATACTTCTATACACATCGAAAGATATGAATTAGAATGTCGACAAACAAAGTTGGGGTCAGAAGAAATTACAAGGGATATTCCTAATGTTAGTGAATCATCGATAAGTTTATTGGATAAAAATGGTATAATTGCTATTGGATCTTGGGTAGATTCAGGAGATATATTAGTAGGAAAAATCACACCAAAAGGGGAGTCTGATCAGTTGCCAGAAGGCAAATTATTAAGAGCTATATTTGGTGAAAAAGCAAGGGATGTACGTGATACTTCTTTAAGATTACCTAATGCTACTAAAGGTAGAGTTGTTAATATAAAAATTTTTAAACGTCAAAAAGGAGATGAACTTCCACCAGGAACAAATGAAATCATAAGAGTTTATGTAGCACAGAAAAGAAAGATTCAAGTAGGTGACAAAATGGCTGGTCGTCATGGTAATAAGGGTATTATTTCACGAATTCTATCTGTGCAAGATATGCCTTTTCTACCAGATGGTACACCTGTAGATATTATTTTGAATCCTTTGGGAGTACCTTCGAGAATGAATGTAGGCCAGTTATTTGAGTGTTTACTTGGCTTGGCAGGTTCATATTTAGGTAAACGTTTTAAGATTGTACCTTTTGATGAGATGTATGGCTCAGAAGCTTCTCGTGCTTTAGTGAATAATAAATTACAACAGGCTAGTTTAATTACTACTAAATCTTGGCTATTTAATTCTTTGCATCCTGGTAAAATTATGCTAGTTGATGGTAGAACTGGAGAATTCTTTGACAATCCTGTGACTGTTGGCAAAGCATATATTCTAAAGCTTGTTCATTTAGTTGATGATAAAATTCATGCACGTTCTACAGGTCCTTATTCTTTAGTAACACAACAGCCTTTAGGAGGGCGTGCTCAACATGGAGGTCAACGATTAGGTGAGATGGAAGTATGGGCGTTAGAAGCATTTGGAGCAGCATATACTTTGCAGGAATTGTTGACAGTTAAGTCAGATGATATGCAAGGAAGAAATGACGCTTTAAATGCAATAGTCAAAGGTAAGCCTATACCTAAACCTGGAACTCCTGAATCTTTCAAAGTTCTTATGAGAGAGTTGCAGTCATTAGCACTTGATGTTGCAGTACATAAGATAGAATCACTTGATGATGGAAATAGGGCTAGTATAGAAATTGATTTAATGTCTGATGAACAGCTGGAGAGAATGAGCTCTGTTTAAAGATTTAATTAAATACATAGAAATTTATATGTACATTAAATCTTTTACGATGCAAGATTAATGCATTTTTTATAAAGATTAGTTACAACTTTAATAACATAGTTACTAAATTATAATTTATTTTATTAATTTTTTACTCATGACTAAATTTGATCATCATTTTGATTATGTCAAAATCAGTTTAGCTTCTCCTAATAAGATAAGAAGTTGGGGTGAAAGAGTTCTTCCGAATGGTCAAATTGTGGGAGAAGTTACTAAACCAGAAACCATTAATTATAGAACTTTGAAACCAGAAATGGATGGTCTGTTTTGTGAACGAATTTTTGGACCTGTAAAAGATTGGGAATGTCATTGTGGTAAATATAAAAGATTTCGTTATAAAGGTGTTGTATGTGAACGTTGTGGTGTTGAAGTTACAGAATCAAAAGTTAGACGACACAGAATGGCATACATTGAGTTATCTGCTCCTATAACTCATGTTTGGTATTTGAAAGGAAGTACAAGCTATATTGCTTTAGCTTTAGATTTAACTATTAAAGAATTGGAGAAAATAGTCTATTTTCATTCTTATGTAGTTATTAATCCAGGTAATTATCATAAATTAAGTTATAAGCAGTTATTAGAGGGTTATGAATGGAGAAATTTAGAAGAACAATTATCTTCTCATTCATCTAATCTATTTGGTATTGAGGTAGGTATAGGAGCAGAAGCAATTTATAAATTATTAAATAATATAGATCTGGGTAATACTGTAGATACTTTGAGAGAAGAATCATTAAAGCCACCTAAATTATTTAAAAATCCATCTACTAAATTCAATAAAAAAATGAAGAGATTGCGTTTATTAGAGAATTTTCTTTCGACGGGAGCAGATCCTTCATGGATGGTTCTATCTGTAATTCCTGTTATACCACCAGATTTAAGGCCCATGGTCCAGTTAGATGGAGGGCGATTTGCAACCGCTGATTTAAATGAGTTTTATAGAAGGATTATTAATCGCAATAATCGTTTAGCACGTCTTAAAGCAATATTAGCTCCTGAAATAATTATTAGGAATGAAAAAAGGATGTTACAAGAAGCAGTAGATTCTTTGATGGACAATGGGCGTCGTGGTCGAACTGTTGTTGGAGCCAATAATCGTCCTTTAAAATCTCTATCTGATATAATTGAGGGTAAACAAGGAAGATTTAGGCAAAATTTATTAGGAAAACGCGTGGATTATTCTGGTAGATCAGTTATTGTTGTTGGTCCTAGTTTGAAATTGCATCAATGTGGTTTACCAAAAGAAATGGCTTTAGAATTATTTCAACCTTTTGTAATTCAGCGACTAATTTTACAAGGCTTAGTTAACAATATTAAAGCTGCTAAAAAAATCATTCAAAAGAATGAACCAATTATATGGAATGTATTAGAAGAAGTAATATATGGGCATCCTGTTCTATTGAACAGAGCTCCAACTTTGCACAGATTAGGGATACAAGCGTTTGAACCTATTCTAGTAGAAGGTAGAGCAATTAAATTACATCCATTAGTTTGTCCTGCATTTAATGCTGATTTTGATGGTGATCAGATGGCTGTGCATGTACCTTTATCTTTAGAAGCTCAAGCAGAAGCACGTTTATTGATGTTGGCACCACATAATTTTTTATCTCCAGCAACAGGTCAGCCTATTTTAATGCCAAGTCAAGATATGGTTTTAGGTTGTTATTATTTAACAACCTATAATCCAACAGCTATTAATAATTCTAATCAATATTTTGCTAATTTAGATGATGTATTAATGGCTTATCAAAATAATAATATAAGTTTACATGCTTTAATTTGGGTTCGTTTCAGTGGTCTATTAGATGATTCATGTGATCAATCTGTAATTTCATCAAAGCTAAATTCTGATGGTACTACAACTAAAATATTTACTGATAAAATAGTGAAGTATAATATTGATGGCAAAATGTTAGTGCAATATATTCGCACAACAGCTGGACGTATTTTATTTAATAAAGCTATTAGAGAGTCACTAATTTAAATAGAGCTTCGTCATTTATTCTTTTTATTTTATTACCTATTACATGACACAAAAAAAAATTGTAGAACCATTATTTTTAAATAAAGTGGTAGATAAATCACAACTAAGGCAATTAATTATGTGGGCTTTTAGAAATTATGGTATAGCCCGTGCATCTAATATGGCAGATACTTTGAAAGACTTAGGATTTTTATATGCTACTAAGGCAGGTATATCTCTAAGTTTAGAGGACTTACGAATTCCTCCTGTTAAAAACAATTTGCTTAATGTTACCATGAGAGTAATAAGTGATACAGATAGTAAATATAAGAGGGGAGAAATAACAGCTGTTGAACGTTTTCAAAAGGTTATTGATACATGGAATAATGCAAGTGATACTTTAAAAAAACAGGTGATTAAATATTTTACAGAGAGAGATCCTTTAAATTCTATTTATATGATGGCTTTTTCTGGAGCGAGAGCTAATATTTCACAAGTAAGACAATTAGTTGGTATGAGAGGTTTGATGGCAGATCCACAAGGGCAAATTATTGATTTACCTATATCAAGTAATTTTAGAGAAGGTTTAACAGTAACAGATTATTTCATTTCTTCTTATGGCGCCCGAAAAGGTTTAGTTGATACTGCTTTACGTACAGCAGATTCGGGTTACTTGACTCGCCGTTTAGTAGATGTAGCACAAGATGTTATTATTAGAGAATTAGATTGTAATACTTCTAAAGGTATCATATTAGAAGCTATGATAGATAACAGAAAAACTTTAATCTCTTTAAATCAAGCTCTAATAGGTCGTGTATTAGCAGAAGATCTCTTTAATTCAGATAATGGAAGATTAATAGCAAAATCGAATATAGAAATATCACCAGAATTAGCTGATGAGATTGTTAGCTCAGGAATATCTAGTATATTAGTTAGATCTCCTATTACGTGTGATGCTATAAAGTCAGTATGTCAATTATGTTATGGATGGAATTTAGCTCATGGAAGGATTGTAGATTTGGGAGAGGCTGTTGGTATTATTGCAGCCCAATCTATTGGCGAGCCTGGTACTCAATTAACTATGAGAACGTTTCATACAGGTGGTGTTTTTACAGGTGAGTTAGCGCAAACTGTAATTAGTTCTTCTGAATGTCAGATTGAATATCCAAGCAATATTGCTTTAAGTGATACACGTACTCGCCATGGTGATCACGCTTTTTTATTGGAGAAAGATACTAAACTCAAACTAATAGATATTTATAAAAGGCAAACAAGTTTACCTTTAGTTAAGGGTTCGTTATTATTTGTACAAAACTTAGATTTTATAAAATGTGGTCAAGTTATAGCTGAGTATCCCATAACTAATAGAATTATAACAGAAAAAGCACAAAAAGCTGTTTTAGCAGATTTTTCCGGTATTGTATATTTAACAGATTTATCCTTAAATGAAGTTCAAAATGAGCAAAAAACTTTTAAAAGTGTTGTTAATGGGGGAGTTGTGTGGATTCTTTCTGGACATGTTTTCACAATTCCATATGGTGCAAAATTAACGGTTTCTGAAAATGATTTTATATATGAAAATAATTTAATAGGAAAAACTGAATTAATAACTCGTTATAATGGCAAAATTTGTATTCTAAAGAAGAAGCAAGATATTATAAAGGATATAGTTATTATTATATCTTCTAAAACATACACTAATTTGGACGTTGTAACAAAATTTTATAACGGATATAAAAATTATTTTTTAGTGACACAAGAACAAGATCAGTTTATTTTAAAAATTTTACCCAATCAATGTATTGTTAATAATCAATTAATAGCTGAATTGATTAATAATCTTTATCGTACTAATACTGGAGGAATTATTAAATATTTAGATTTGTCTGTATCAGATAAAAAAAACGATACTCAAAGTAAAAAAGATTATTATGATATTATAGATGGTGGCTATGTATTATGGATAGCAGAAGAGACGCATGAAATTAATAAAGATATATCTTTACTTTTAGTTAAGCATGGTCAGTTTGTGGATAAAGGTAAAGAGATTATCAAAAATATTTTTACTAAAAGTAGTGGCATTATTGATATTATACAAAAAGAAGGTATTGTTAGAGAAGTTATAATTAAGCCTGGCATACTATATCCTTATTTCAGTTATGATAATAATAAATCCAGGGGATTTTTAAGACCAGGAGAAATAATTACTAATAATATAAAAACAGATAAGTTAGTATATTGGGAGCACTTTTATATTAAAAATGAACAATTTAATTTAATTAGGCCAGTAATAGTATATTCAATACCTAATAAAACAATGGAGTTTATAGATTCTAAAGATTCTTTTAATAGTAATATATGTAATTTAAAATTAGTAAAACGTATCTATTTTAGAGATGGTGAAAGAATAAAATCAGTTTCAGGTATAGATATTGTTAAAACTTATTTGATAGCTGATTTACATGAAGAATGTTCAAATTTAAAATGTACTTTGCAATTAAATACTGATTCTGTAAATAGCTCTATCTCTAGAATGACAATTGTCACAATGGACAAGTTGTCTTTGAAAGATAAAAATGATATAAATAGTAAAGATTTATATACAAAAACTCGTCTATTAGTTAAAAATAATCAATATGTTAAAAGTGGTACTGTATTAGCTCAAACTGAAATATTCTCTTGTCATCAAGGACAATTAGTCTCTATTCAGAAAAACAAAGCTTCCAATCCGAGAATTTTGTTAGTTACTTCATTAGATACACAGATTTTTTCTGTTAATAATCATCAAAATATTAAAGTTAATGTAAATGATTGGATTTATGCGGGTGATGAGATTGCTACTAATGTGATTTCATATAGTTCTGGGAGAGTTATTTCTATTCAAGATAATCAAATAACTATTCGTTTAGGCCAACCATATTTGATATCTAAAGGTTCTTTTATTCATGTTAATAATCAATCCTTAATTCAAAGAGGAGAAAACATTGCTACATTAATTTTTGAAAGAGCAAAAACAGGTGATATTGTTCAAGGTTTGCCAAGAATAGAAGAAATCTTGGAAGCACGCAAAAAAGCAGATGCAGTTGTTAATCCACATATAGTTTTAGAATCTAAATTTCGTGAATATTTGAATCAAGGTTTAAGCTTATATGATGCAACAAGGTTAAGTTTATTAAAATTACAATTATATTTAGTTAAAGAATTGCAATTAGTTTATCAGTCTCAAGGAGTAGAAATTTCTGATAAGCATATTGAAGTGATCGTTAGGCAGATGACATCTAAAGTGAAAATTGAGAATGGAGGTGATACTGATTATCTACCAGGTGAAATTATAGAACTACAAAAAATAGAATTAGTTAATCAGTCCTTACGTTTAGTATTTAAAGAAGAAGCATTATACCATCCGATTTTACTGGGTATTACTAAAGCATCACTTAATACAGAAAGCTTCATATCTGCAGCAAGTTTTCAAGAAACAACAAAAGTACTAACAGATGCAGCAATTTCAGGTAAATTGGATTGGCTAAGAGGATTAAAAGAAAATGTAATTATAGGAAGATTAATACCTGCAGGTACTGGATTTAACCTTTATAATAATACACAGTTTAATTATAAAGACCCACAAAATTCTAATCAAAAAAGTCTATTATCATTTTCTCAAAATTCTAGAGAAGTGAATTTTGAAGATATTATTGTTGATGACAGAAATGCTCATATTTATTCTACCAAGAATAGCTTATAGTTATTTATTTAGTACACATATTTCTTATACTATAGGTTTGATTCAAATCATTGTGTTATTATAGTTTACATATTAATATAAATTCTATTCTGTTTTTTTTATTTTTGTCTATACAATTATATAACAGGTTATGTCAATTATTTCATTAAGTGAATTATTAGAAGCTGGTGCTCATTTTGGACATCAGGCTAGAAGATGGAACCCTAAAATGTTTCCATACATCTATACCGAGAGAAATGGTATACATATCATAGATTTAGTTCAAACATCTCAGTTATTAACAGAAGCATGCCAGTTTATTCGAGATGCTTCCCGTGAAGGTAAAAAATTTTTGTTTTTAGGTACTAAGAGGCAAGCTGCAGGAGTAATTGCAGAACAGGCTATACGTTCTAATTCTTATTATATTAATCAAAGGTGGTTAGGTGGTATGTTAACTAACTGGGCAACAATTAAATCAAGAGTTGAACGTTTACAAAAATTGGAAATTGAAGAACAAAACGGTACAATAGATATATTGCCTAAAAAAGAAGCGTCAATTTATCGTAAAGAATTGGAAAAGTTGAGAAAAAATTTGAATGGTATTAAGAATATGACGAAATTGCCTGACTTTGTTATAGTTGTAGATCAAAAACGTGAAACAACAGCAATTCAGGAATGTATTAAATTAGGTATACCTACTATTTGTATATTAGATACGAATTGTAATCCAGAAACTATAGATATTCCAATACCAGCCAATGATGATGCTATTAGATCTATTAAATTAATTATTAGTAAAATAGCTGATTCTATAATTGAAGGTGCAAATTATACTCCAGCAAATTAGACTCTAGGCTTAAATGTGCATGATAATTATATATAATAATTTGGTTATTTTTAACAATTGATTAGGAATGAATATACAATGAAAATACAAATTTCTCCACATTTTGTTAAAGAATTACGTCTTAAAACAGGTGCTGGCATGATGGACTGTAAAAAAGCTCTTCAGGCAGCTGATGGAAATATGGAAATAGCTGTAGAAACCTTGCGTAAAAAAGGTTTAGCATCAGCTAATAAGAAATCTATGAGATCAGCAACAGAAGGTATAATAGATAGCTATATTCATATAGGTTCAAAAATAGGTGTGTTGATTGAATTAAATTGTGAAACCGATTTTGTGGCCAGACGTATTGAATTTCAAAAGTTAGCTAAAAATTTAGCTATGCAAGTTACAGCTTGTCAAAATGTGTTTTATATATCTGTTAAAGATATACCTCAATACATTATTGATCGTGAAATTAGGATTGAGTCAGAAAAAGAAGATATTATTAATAAATCTCCTGTAATAAAAGATAAAATTATTAAAGCAAGAATAGATAAAAGGTTGAAAGAAATGTGTCTAATATACCAACCATTTATAAAAGATCAAAATATTATAATTGAAGATTTGATTAAACAACATATCGCTTTACTTGGAGAGAATATAAAAATAAGACGTTTCGAAAGATTTATATTAGGTGAAAAAATAGACTCAGCCTAAATTATTAATATTTGAATACTAAAACGTTTTAAAAATAAAGTTAAATAATAACTATATCAATATATAATTAATTATAATAGTGTTTTTATTTTAAAAGATTTTTAAAATAAAAATCTAATATATTCAAATTATGTATACCACTTATTAAAATTATAATTTTTATGAATTATACAAAATTAGCAGACATTTCTTCATTTGCTCCAATATCTGCAGTGGAAGTAGGTAAACATTTATATTGGAGAATAGGTAATTATAAGTTACATGGGCAAGTTTTTATAGTTTCATGGCTAGTCATAGCTGTACTAATGGTTATTGCTTTTATTGGAACTAGAAAGCTAGATAAAGTACCTGAAAAATGGCAAAATTTTATGGAATTCATACTTGAATTTTTACAAGATATAGCAAAAAATCAAATAGGAGAGCATGAATATCGTTCGTGGGTTCCGTATATTGCAACTATTTTTTTATTTATTTTGGGCAGCAATTGGGCTGGTGCTTTAATCCCTTGGAAATTAATTCATTTACCAGAAGGTGAGTTGGCAGCACCAACTAATGATATAAATACAACAGTTGCTCTATCTTTATTAACTTCAATAGCATATTTTTATGCTGGTTTAACTAAAAATGGTTTAGGTTACTTTATGCGTTATATCGAGCCAACACCTGTATTATTACCCATTAATATTTTAGAAGATTTTACAAAACCTTTATCTCTTAGTTTTCGATTATTTGGTAATATTTTAGCTGATGAGCTTGTTGTCTCAGTATTTACATTACTGGTTCCAATTTTAGTACCATTACCTGTTATGATTTTAGGATTATTTGCTAGCTCTATTCAAGCATTGATTTTTTCCACTTTGTCAGCTGCTTATATAGGTGAAGCTATAGAAGGGCATGGTGATCATTAAATTTGGCATATTAACTTTATATGCTGAATAGTTATATTTGAAATCTGTTAATTTTCTATATGTTCTAATTATATAACACTATTTATGGATTCTATTATTTCTGCTGCTTCGGTTATAGCTGCTGGTCTTGCTGTAGGTCTTGCTGCCATTGGTCCTGGAATTGGTCAAGGTAGTGCTGCAGCTAATGCTGTAGAAGGTATTGCTAGACAACCAGAGGTTGAGGGTAAAATTCGAGGTACACTTCTATTAAGTTTAGCTTTTATGGAGTCTTTAACAATATATGGTTTAGTAGTTGCATTATCGCTTTTATTTGCAAATCCTTATACTGGATAAATTAGTTATTTACGCTTAGTTTTTATATTTCTATTATCAATTTTAGAATAAGAAGCTAGGCGTTTTATAAAGTTATAATAATATAATGAATTATAAATTGGTTATTTATAATATTAAATATAAAATCAATACAACAGGTCAATCATGGACTTTTCCTTTCTATTATTTCAAATGCTAAGTACAAGTACAGAAGGAGGGCTATTTGATTTTAATGCAACTTTACCTTTAATGGCATTACAATTTTTTGCTTTAACTGTTGCGTTAAATTTTATTTTTTATAAGCCAGTTATTAATGTGCTTGATGAGCGTGATGAATATATTCGCAATAGTTTGACTACAGCTTCTGCTTCTTTATTAAAAGCTGATGAATTGACAAAACAATATGAGCAACAGTTAGCAGAGTCAAGAAAAAAAGCTCAAGATATTATTAAAGTTGCTCAAGAGCAGTCTCAAGAGATAGTAGCTATAAAAATAAAAGAAGCTCAGCTTGATGCGGAGAAATTGGTTTCTGAAGCATATAATCAGTTAAATATTCAAAAAGAGAGTGCATTAAGAACTTTAGAAACACAAGTTGATGCTTTAAGTGATATGATTAAATTAAAATTATTAAATAATTAGGAAATGTTACAACTATAAAATTTTGTTACTATATTAATTAATTTGTTGGGATATATAGATAAAATGGAAAACTTTATACAACTGTTTAATATAATTGCAAATTTTGAGCCAGATGTCAATTCAGGTATTAGTCTTAATACAGATTTTTTGGAGGCTAATGTAATTAATATTTTATTATTACTATCAGGTCTGATTTACGTATTAAAAGAATTTTTAGGATCTATTCTTGTTACTAGACAAGAAAAAGTTTTATTAGCTATACAGGAATCAGAGGAGCGTCTACAGCAAGCTAATTTAAGATTGAGTGAGTCAGAAAAACAACTAGCTCAAACACAAATAGTTATTACTCAAATTATACAAGAGGCGGAATTAACTGCTCAAAAAGTTAGGCAATCTATATTAGATCAAGGAAAAGCAGACATAGATAAGTTACTATATGCTAGTAAAGTAAGTATTTCAACAGCTGAGATCCAAATTAAGCAACAAATTCAGCTTCAAATCACATCTTTAGCTATCAAAAGGGTTACAATGCAATTACAAAATCAAATTACTCCTGCTCTTCAAACTAAAATTATTGATAATAATATTGCTCAATTAGGGGGGCATTTATGAGCAGTCAAGGATTTATGTCTAAGATAGCTATTCCTTATGCAGAAGCTCTTGTAGAATCAGCCAGCGCCGCTTCTGTATTAGATAAAGTAAATGAGGATTTATCCTTAATATCTGAGATACTAGAAGAATCAAAAGAACTAAAAACATTTTTTTACAATCCTTTAATTACAATAGAGATCAAAAAAAATGTTGTTAATGAGCTGTTTAACAATCAAGTACATAGTCTTGTTATTAGATTTTTGCTTGTTCTTATAGATAGGCGCAGAATCACATTATTAGATATTATTATTAGTAAGTATTTAGAATTAGTATATCAATTGCAATCAATAGTAGTAGCAGAAATACAGACGCCCATTATTTTAGCCGATATACAGCAAAGCGCATTAATACATAAAATAAGAGATATAACTAATAGTAAAACAGTAAAACTTGTAATTACAATAGAGCCAATGCTAATTGCTGGTTTTATTATAAAGATAGGATCTAAAACTATTGATACAAGTTTACATGGAAGATTAAAGCATATCAGTGCTTATTTGAATTCAGCTTCAAGTATAAGTATTTAAAATAAGATCTATAATAAACAATAATTAATAACTTTAATATGTTAAATATCAGACCAGATGAAATAAGTAATGTCATACGTCAACAAATTGACAAGTATGAGCAAGAGATTCAAGTAGCTAATATAGGTACTGTTTTACAGGTTGGAGATGGTATTGCAAGAGTATATGGCCTGGATGAAGTAATGGCTGGAGAGTTACTTGAGTTTGAAGATCAAACAATTGGCATAGCTCTAAATTTGGAGAGTGACAATGTTGGAGTAGTTTTAATGGGTGATGGAAGGAATATATTAGAGGGTAGTTCTGTAAAAGCTACAGGTAAAATTGCTCAAATACCAGTTGGTGATTCTTTTTTAGGTAGAGTTGTAGATCCATTAGCGCGACCGATTGATGCAAAAGGTTTACCAAATTCCTCAGAAACTAGATTAATAGAATCTTACGCTCCAGGTATTATTGGTAGACAATCAGTTTGTGAGCCTTTGCAGACTGGTATTACAGCAATTGATTCAATGATTCCAATAGGAAGGGGGCAAAGAGAATTAATTATTGGCGATAGACAAACAGGTAAAACAGCAGTAGCTTTGGATACTATTATTAATCAAAAAAGTCAAGATGTTATTTGTATTTATGTTGCTATTGGTCAAAAAGCTTCATCAGTTGCTCAAGTTGTATCTACTTTAGAAGAAAAAGGTGCATTAGAATATACAATAATTGTAGCGTCTAATGCAGACGATCCGGCTACATTACAATATATTGCCCCTTATACAGGGGCTGCATTGGCAGAGTATTTTATGTATAAAGGTAAAGCGACTTTAGTAGTATATGATGATTTAACTAAACAAGCACAAGCCTATCGTCAAATGTCTTTATTGCTACGTAGACCTCCTGGACGAGAAGCTTATCCTGGAGATGTATTTTATTTGCATTCTCGACTCTTAGAAAGAGCTGCGAAACTCAATAATAAATTAGGTGGAGGTAGTATGACTGCTTTGCCAATTATTGAAACACAGGCAGGAGATGTTTCTGCTTATATTCCAACAAACGTTATTTCTATTACAGATGGTCAAATTTTTCTGTCTGGAGACTTGTTTAACTCGGGTATTAGACCGGCTATTAATGTTGGAATTTCTGTTTCTCGTGTGGGTTCAGCAGCTCAAATTAAAGCTATGAAACAAGTCGCAGGTAAATTAAAATTAGAATTAGCTCAATTTGCAGAGTTGGAAGCGTTCTCTCAATTTGCGTCTGATTTAGATAAAGCAACACAAAATCAATTATCTCGTGGACAACGTTTAAGAGAAATTTTAAAGCAAGCACAGAATTCCCCTATTCCTGTTGAAGAGCAAACAGCTATTATATATACTGGTATTAATGGTTATTTAGATGATGTTGAATTAAGTCAGATTAAGGAGTTTGTTCAAGCTTTGAGAGAAGATTTACGTAACTCAAAACCTGAATTTGGAGAAAGTATACGTACTACGAAAAAATTGAGTGAAGAATCAGAAGAATTGCTAAAACAGTCAATTGAAGATGTTAAACAAGCTTTTTCAGTATAGCTCTAATTATAAATGTAGAATTAATCGTTAGGATATTTAGGTATAATTAAATTTTAATTATCAAATACCCTAATTTGATTTTAATTTATGGTTTAGTAATTAAAATAACTAATATAAGTTATTTGTTTCTAAGCCTATAGTTTATTTAGATTATCTATATATTCATAACCATGTTGTTCTAATTTATGAGCTATCTCTGAATTACCTGTATATATTATATTTCCTTGATCCATAATATGTATGTAATCAGGAATAATATAATTTAACAATCTTTGATAGTGTGTAATTATCAAAATTGAATTATTTTTATTTTTAAATTGGTTAATTTGTTTTGCAATAGTTTTAAGTGCGTCTATATCAAGTCCCGAATCAATTTCATCTAGTATAGCTAGCTTACTATTTAATAAATCCATTTGTAAAATTTCATTCTTTTTCTTTTCTCCACCTGAAAATCCTTCATTAACATTTCTTGTTAAAAAGTTTGATTGCATATGAAGAGTTTGACTTTTTGTACTAATTAGTTCAAAAAAAGATAAAGGATCTAATTCTGAATGTTGATTAGCTTTTCTATTAGAATTGTATGCTAATCTTAAAAAATCTATATTATTTACACCTGGTATTTCTACTGGATACTGAAATGCAAGGAAAATACCCTTGTGCGATCTTTTTGCTGCTTCTTCATAAGTTATATCTTGTTGATTTAATGAAATTTTACCTTCTACAATTTTATATTTAGGATGTCCAGCAATTACTTTGGCTAATGTACTTTTGCCTGAGCCATTTTTACCCATTATTGCATGTATTTCTCCTTTATTTATAGATAAATTAACACCTTTGAGAAGCTTATCTTTTGTATTAATCGTAACTTGTAAATTCTCAATTATTAACATGTTTTGATTTCTCATTATTTGTTTAATATTTAGCCAATAGTTCCTTCTAATTTAAGATTTAAAAGCTTATCTGCTTCCATTGCAAATTCCATAGGCAGTTCTTGTAATACTTCTTTGCAAAAACCGCTAATCATTAAACTAATTGCTTCTTCAATATCAATTCCTCGTTGTAAAAAGTAAAATATTTGCTCTTCTCCAATTCTTGACGTTGAAGCTTCGTGTTCTATTTTTGCTGAAGGATTTCTAACTTGAATATAAGGAAATGTATTAGCTTGACATAATTTTCCTAATAATAAAGAGTCACATTGAGAATAATTGCGTGAATAATTAGCCTTAGGACCGATTTTAACTAAACCTCTATAACTATTTATAGAATGACCTGCAGAAATTCCTTTAGATATAATTTTACTTTTTGTATTAACTCCAATATGTATCATTTTACTTCCTGTATCTGCTTGTTGGTAGTTATTTGTTAAAGCTATTGAAGAAAATTCTCCAATTGTACTATTGCCTGTCAAAATACAGCTAGGATACTTCCATGTAATAGCAGAACCTGTTTCTATCTGTGTCCATGAAATCTTAGAATTATCTCCTGAGCACAATCCTCTTTTAGTAACAAAATTATAGATTCCTCCATCCCCTTCTGAATTGCCTGAATACCAATTCTGTACAGTTGAATATTTTATGGTAGCGTTTTCAAGAGCTATTAATTCCACCACAGCTGCATGTAGTTGGTTATTGCTAAATTGTGGAGCTGTACATCCTTCAAGATAGCTTACATAACTGTTTTTATCAGCGATAATAAGTGTTCTTTCGAATTGTCCAGCTTCTTTATTATTAATTCTAAAGTATGTAGAAAGTTCTAATGGACAATGTGTATTTGGGGGAATATAGCAAAAAGAACCATCACTGAATACAGCAGAATTTAGTGCGGCAAAATAATTGTCGCCAATTGGTACAACAGATCCTAAATATTTTTTTACTAAATTTGGATATTTATATATAGCTTCAGTAATAGAACAGAAAATAACACCAACTTGAGCAAGCTCTTTTTGAAAAGTTGTAGCTATAGATACACTATCAAATACAGCATCGACAGCAACATTAGTTAATCGTTTTTGTTCATTTAAGGGAATTCCTAGTTTATTGAATGTGTTTAATATTTCTGGATCGATTTCATTTAAATTCTCAATATTCTTTTTATATTTAGGTGTAGAATAATAAGTTATTTTATCATATTCTATTTTATTATACTTCAATTTTCCCCATTTAGGCTCATTCATTTTTTTCCATCTTTTATAAGCATTGAGGCGAAAATTTTTTAAATAAATAGGTTCGTTTTTTCTTGCAGATATACTCTCAACAATATTTTGATTTAAACCTGGAGGTAAACTATCAGATTCAATATTCGTATAAAAGCCATATTTATATGGTTGATTTATGAAATTATCTATAGTCATGTTATAATCTAAGTATTTTATTTATCTTAAATATTTATATTTAGTGTGAGTTTTAAACTATATTGTATATATTTACATAATTTCAAAGTCAATTTTTTTGAATTACTCATGAATATTAATAATATATATTAAGTTACTATTCAATTCTCTAGTATATAATACAGTAGATATTCTATAAATATCACTGTATACATCTTGCACAAATTTCAATATCAAATAAATATAATATTCTAGTTTTAATAGTCTAGTAATTTTTTTTATTCTTATACTAATTAATATGTGTTTTATTTTTATTCCAATACTTTCTAATACTTGTGAAGCAAACATAGAAATAAAAATAATTTTGTTTATTGTATTATGTTTATATTGTTGAAACAAATTAAGAAAAGAGAAGATTATATCTTCATATGTTGTTGTCATAAATAAAATATGTATACTCAAGAAATAGTGCATAAGAAGTAATGCTATTCTAAAATATAATATATATTTATTGAATACATATACAATTATATAATAAGTATATGATAATTTTATTATATAAGCATTGAATTGCACTTTAATTAATAAAAATGTCATATAGATTACGATAAATAATCTATATAATATATGAAATAAAATTTTTGTATAATTATCGTGTGTTTTTTTCGTATACAAAAAAATTATTGAATATAAGCATAAACTAATAGCAATATATTGAGAATAACTATATGCTATAGTAGATAAATATATAAATAAAAAATAAGTTTTATAATATGGTTTTAATTTATGTAACCAATTTTTGGGTGAGTAAATATATCGATAAAGTAAAGAATTTTCTATTAAGTTCATATAAGTTTATATTAGTGGATATAAATGATTTTTGATTTTATAATTTGTATAATACTAAGGTAGATGGCGAAATTGGTATACGCATCATATTCAAAATGTGACAACTTATAAGTTATGAGGGTTCAAGTCCCTTTCTACCTATATTTTTGGTAATTTTAAATATAAAATAATTATATGAGTTTATTAGTTTTAGGTGCAACAGGTACTTTAGGAAGACAAATTGTTAGACGGGCTTTAGATGAAGGTTTTCAAGTTAAATGCTTTGTTAGAAATTTTCGTAAAGCTGCATTTCTAAAAGAGTGGGGAGCAGAGTTAGTATATGGAGATTTAAAGTTGCCAGAAACAATACCTCCAACATTGTTAGGTATTACAGCAATTGTAGATGCTTCCACTGCTAGAGCTTATGATTTATATAATGCAGCTAAAATAGATCTATATGGGAAATATATTTTGATAGAAGCAGCTAAAAAAGCATATGTTAAGAGATATGTTTTCTTTTCTATTCTTAATGCTCATCAATATTCTGAAATACCTTTAATTCAGATGAAAGTAATTATAGAAGATTATTTGATAAAGTCAGGCATAGATTATACAATTTTTAATTTAGCTGGTTTTTTTCAAGGCTTAATTACTCAATATGCTTTACCAATTTTAGATAATCAAACAGTTTGGATTACAGATGATGTTAAATCAATTGCATATATGGATACGCAAGATATTGCGAAGCTAACTATTAAAAGTTTGTCTTCAATTAAAACTAAAAATAAAATTTTACCGATGGTTGGTTACAAATCTTGGAGCTCAATAGAAATTATTGAATTATGCGAGAAGCTATCTGGACAGAGATCTAAAATTTCTCGTATTCCTGTCTTTATTTTACACTTACTTCGTAGATCAACATATTTCTTTCAATGGAGTTGGAATATATCTGATAGATTAGCTTTTACTGTAGTGTTAACAAGTAGTGATAGTTTTAATACATGTATGAGTGAAGTTTATAGCCTTTTGCAAATTAATCAAAAAGAAACCGAAAGATTAGAGGATTATTTTAAAGAATATTTTAGTAAAGTTATGAAAAAATTAAAAGAAATTAATTACAAATCAAATCGAATAATCAACAAAAGTAATTTTTAATTTTATTAAAGCACAAAATTATATTATGAACATTTTTATTTCTACAGCTTATTTATTAAGTCAACCTAAATTAACAAAAGTAAAACATCAAAATTTTTGTTATATATTACTATCTTTAAAAAATGGTTTAAATAATATTCCAAATATTAAAATTAAAGCATTTGCAAAGGGAAAAGTAGCTAAACAAGTTTTTGATTTATACGAACAGAAAAATAGTGTAGTTATTGAAAGTTCTATTTATGTTAAAAGAATGAAAATTTTAGATAACAATAAAAAAAAATCGAAAGTGATCTTTGTTAACATTCATAAAATTCATAATTTATTTATTTAAATGTATAATAAACTTATTGACTTATTTTAAGTTGTTACAATTATAATATTAACATTAGGATAGTAATTATGTTTACTTTGAAAATCTTTGTTTATACAACTGTTATTTTTTTTATATCTCTTTTCTTTTTTGGTTTTTTATCTAACGACCCTTCTAGAAATCCCAACAGAAAAGATTTAGAGTAATTTATCTCACTCGATTTTAATGATAATTAACTAGATATTTTAATTTCAGAGATAAAAGATATCGCTAAATACTTCTGATTTTCTTTTAGTACTGAAAGAGTTATTTTGAATTTAGGATTTATAAAATAAATATATTCATAATATATTATTTTTTCTTTTACAGATTCGATTTTTATACAATTATGTGTATAAATTTTAAATCTGTAATATTTAATTTGATCACTTGTGATTTTATGCAACTTGCCAAATTCAGATTGCTCTTTTTTAAAAAATAAATAATATGTTTTTTGATTATTTTCAGGGTCATGTAGTTGATAATGATATGCTGTATTATCTTCTTTTTGTAGTGTATTAACATTGTATATTTGTTTGAGTTTTATTTTTTTTTGATCATAAGTTACTTGATTATGATAAATAAAATAATCAGTTCTTTGGCATGTCCATTTTCCTTCTAATTTATTCAAAATATTGTTGTATATCATATTATTATGCAATGTGATTTAACTAAAATTTGTACCTATATATACTATATTTTCATCTTTATTGTTTGTAAAATATTCAATAGATATGATGGGTTTCTGTTTAAATGGAATATATACATTTATTCCAATACCTACTCGATTATGATTTTGATATATTAATTTTGATAAATATATATCGGGTAAATACAAAATATTATATGAGGTGTTTTTGATATAGTTCATTAATAAATATATTGAAACATACTGTGTTAGATACATCTTGTATTTTATATTAAATAAGTAATTAGTTATATTAATCAATTTAAAATTATATTTATTTTTGTCAGTCGTGTATTCGTCTTTATTATGAAATGATTTTATAGACATTAACTTTTTAGTAATATCAAAGATATTTATTTTACCTTTTATTTGTATAGTATTTTTGTGTAGCCAAGGCAAAGCTGATATTAGATTGAACACTCTATTATAAGTATATGTTATATATGGATATAAATTAATTATGCAATTCATCCATTTACTTGTTTTAATATTATCGTAAAATAGTAAATGTAAGTATATAGCAGAATACTTTGGAGTATCAGAGTATTGCAATGAGGTATATTTTAATAATAGGTAAAATTCTTTTGAATTTTTCAATTTAGATATATTGTATGAGAAGTGATCAGTATTGATTTTTATATTCCTATAAGAATAATTATAAATTGAGATAAAATGTTTTTCTTCGTACTGTATGGCTAATTTTTGAATTATGTTTAGGTGATTTTTTAAATTATATTGTAATTTGATATTTAAATTTCTAGTTGTTATTCTTAAATTTGATATTTCTTCAAGAGAAAAATTGGAATTAAGAATTTGTATGTAATTATAATTATAAGTGAATTTATAGTAATAAATCATATAATAAGTATATGAACAATAAATATTAATGTAATAACTTATAATTTGTAAGAGCGACAATTTAATATTAATTTTATTTAAAGTTGTTGAGTTATTCAATTTAATTTGCATATTTTTTCTAAAATTCCAATGATATCTTAATTCTAAGATATAAGATTTTTTAGATTTGAATAATATAAATTTGTTTACTAATTTTCTACAATATTTTAATTGAAATGCTCTTATAATATATTTAATATGTTTTAAAAATATAAAACTATTTTTTTTCCATATAGTTATATTCTCTTGATTATAAAGATATGTTATTCTTCTATTAGATAAACTGTATTGTATATTTATGATTAATCCTTGTTGTTGAGCAATCACATTATAAGTACAGTTTTTTATTATTTTTTCTTGTTTTAAAAATGATATGTTAGATTCTAATTTATATAAATTTAATATTTGTTTAGGTAAAAGAGAAAGATTTTTTATAATTAAATTATTTAGTTTATTAAGATTTTGTTTTTTTTTATTTGCTTAGTTTTACATTTTATGTGTACAGAGTGAATTATGCCTTCGTTAATTACAAAATGAAGTTTATTTACTTGAGATATCAATTTTATATTAATACTTGACCATCTATAACCTTGCAATAAATACCAGATATGTATTTTTTGAAGAATATAATTAATGAGTAAGTAATTTTTAGGTAATCCTAATTGATATTTAAATAAAGTTTTTAAAAGCTTAGGACATATTTTTAGTTTTTTATATTCTTTTATATTTATTTGATCTATAATAGGATATATATTTACACTAAATATAGTTTGTTTATATTTTGTATATAGTATTGTATATTTATTAATAGACCTAATACAACCAGAATTTTTTAATATATGTATATATTTTTCTAGATTTTTGGAGTTAAGTTTGAAATTTCTTATTTTATTAAATTGATTTTGTTTACAAGATCCTATTTTTTGTAATAAATACTTATTACATCGATTTATTTTTATTTGTATACGACTTAACTCCTGAGATTTGGGTTTTTCTTTAAAGTAAATGCTAGATACCATTGCATAATAATCTAAATAACGTATCTTTTTAGAGTTATAAAGTAATGAAGAAATAATAATAAAAAGCAAATGTAAAAGAATCAATGGCATTTAATTTGTAATCCTAATTGAAAATTATATTTATACGTGTTATTCAATTTATTTATAAGTTATTGATGCAATTTAATTATATATTAATTTTTTGTTGATTTATGTTATTTTATAGCGAATCATGAAATATTGGAATTTAAAAAAAATTAATCAGTTATCTTTAGATAAAACAGGTGTTATACCTCGATCAATTAGTAAACTGTTTGAAAAATTTAAAAGAGAACTAGATCCAAATGCAGAAGTTGAAGCAATAGAAACATTTAAAGTTGCAAGATACCAAACAGTCACATCAGTTAAATATCTTTTATTTTTATTTATTATTCCTATTCTTATTAACCAAGTTTCTAAAAGTTTTATCTTTGGTCCTTTTGTTAATTATTTATGGAATAGGGATGAGCATATTATTTTTCTTAACCAATCACAAGAAGAACGAGCATTTGCTGATCTACAAAGGTTTGAAGAAAAGTTGCATTTTGAAATTCTTATTGGCAAGATAGATCATCCTTCTTCAACTTTAATTAATTATAAGATGACAGAAAAAGCCTTAGAGCTAGCTGTAGATTATGCAAATGAAAGTTCTTGTGCTATTAAGAATATTTTAGCAGATTTATTATCTATAGCTATTTTTATTTCTATAATGATATCTAGTAAAAGACAATTTTCTATATTAAGATCATTTGTAAATGAATTAATATATAGTTTAAGTGATACAGCTAAGGCTTTTCTGATTATATTATTTACTGATATGTTTGTTGGTTTTCATTCTCCTCATGGTTGGGAAGTAATTATAGAAATAATTCTAAGACATTTAGGGTTACCTGAAAGCAGAGATTTTATTTTTGTTTTTATTTCTACTTTTCCAGTAGTTTTAGATACTATATTTAAATATTGGATTTTTAGATATTTAAACAAAATTTCTCCTTCGGCTGTTGCAACTTATCATAATATGAATGAGTAAAATACTTGATTTTTTATATATTTAAGTTTAATATTATTTTTTAAGCATCTGTGGCCGAGAGGCCGAAGGCAGCGGACTCATGTGCGACCCGTTTTTAGGTGTTAACCGGTCTATAATGTATTATTTTTAGGCGTTAGCTAACTAAATATCAAATCTTGACAAATTGATATGATAGCACAAGATTTGAATAAACTGTACTTTTTTTGTTGGTTCGAATCCATCTATTCTAAATCATGAATATAATTAATGAGTTAATTTATTTATATGTAAGCCTTAACTATAAATGAATAAAGCAAACTCATTAAAAAGTTAATACGGTTAGGGAAACAAACCCTTGTAAAAAGTACTAATTTCACAATATATTTAGACAATCATCATTAAATATATATTGCCCTTAAACTTTATTATTATGAGTTAATATAAGTATGATTTTTATTAGTGGCAGTTAGTATATAAAGAGGAACCTAAGTTAACAAAGGTTATAAGAAGTACGGAACGGAGCAACTGGTAAGTATAAAAAACATACAAATTGTATAATTAATTATTTGTTAAATTTGAGGCAAAAATACAATATTTATCAGCAAGAAGTAATAAGAAAGTTATTGATCTGGTAGTTTAAGCTATAATTAAAACAGACTTATTACATCTATTAATTGAAATAACATTTAGTTATACGAAATTTATATATAATCATGACTAGTTATATACTTGATGAAAAAACTGGATGGAAATATTTACCATGGCATCAAATAAAGCAAAGAGTTTTTGTATTAAAATACAAAATATATCAAGCGTCAAAAATGTGTGATAAAAATTCAATATACAAAGCACAAAATAATTTAATTAATTCTAATGAAGCCAAAATTATGGCAATTCAAAATATATGTACATCTATAAAAGATACATATATAAACTGGAATAAAGAAAATTACAGTATATTAGATATGCATAAAACACATATTTTTTGTCTTTTATTTGATCGTCAACATTTAAATAAAATATATGCATCTTTTCAAGCTGTCATACAAAAAATTGAACAATATATTATATATTTATGTTTAGAGTCAGAATGGAATGCGAAATTCACATCTATTTTTGATACAAGTATGTATAATCATATATCATACAGAATAGAAGAAAAGAAACTGATATCTTATAATTATATGTATGATATGCAAAATACTCAATTAGTAAACTTTAAATACTATATACCTAGTCAATATATTAATATTGGATATATAAAAAAAAACTGCAAACATCTCCATATTTTTTATCTAAAATAATACAGTGGTTGCGAATACAAAATTTGAATGAGCGATGCACAGCATCTAATTTTTCATATTTTTTAAAGCCAAGTGAATTTATATCTTCTAATTATAGAATATATATTTTAATATGTAATATATGTTTACATGGAGTTGAATGGTTTAATTTTAAATCTGTATCTATAACAAAAACAGTATATAATGTAGATAGAACTAAGATTTTTAATCATTATATGTTGATGAATTATAGAGTATGTAATTGCAATAAATTATATTATAGTGAATATATAAAAAATTTATATATTGTTTCCATATCTATATGTAGTTATATCGGTCTATATATTAGCCAACAAAACAAATATTTAAAAAGTCAAATTTATCGTTTTTATTGGATATTTAAGAAAAAGTATAAATTATTAATTTACGACATATACTGGAGTTTAGAAGTAAATAAGCAAATGTATAATCGTTTAATATATGAATGCAAGCATTTATTATATAAGAAAGATTCATTACAACGTTTACGTTTAAATAATCATATACATTTAAAACAATTTATACAAAAATTATTCGACTTATTAACCATTTTTTTTGAATATTATAATATTCTAGTATCTTTTAAGATAGTTAAAAAAATGTATAAATTATTTTCTAATATTTTGTATTACTGGTATAAAAAAAAGTATAAAAAAATTTATAGATTAAAATTATATAATAACTGGAATAGTAAATTTTTTGTAAACTACATAAATAATATTAGGGTAAATTTATTATATATAACATTTTTAAAACAAATTAATAGATAGTAGCCGTATGAAGTGAAAATTTCAAGTACGGTTTTGTAAGAGAGATTTTTAACGAAATCGACTCTAATAATCCGCCATCTTATTAAGGACGTCGCTGGTTCGAATCCAGCCAGATGCATTTTTATATAATCTATATAAGCGGGTAGCGGGAATCGAACCCGCATCATTAGCTTGGAAGGCTAAGGTTTTACCACTAAACTATACCCGCTACTAAATTAATAGTATCATATATTTTTATTATTTTAGTTAAAAGCTTTGTTAATTTAAATTTCGTTTATACCTTCAAGTACAACTCCCAAAAATTTTGCTAAAGATGCTGCTTGCTCTTCTATTTCTGATAAAAGTATAGATTGTCCGACTTGTGTTAAAGGTATTTCTCTTTTATCTTTTGTTTTTAAATAAATTTCTCTTTTAGGCGTTAGACCTTCTTGTATACTAACTTTAATAGAATAGATTTCATTTATTTGATATTGTAATTGTAAAATACGATTTTTACCAGGAAAACCTAAGCGAAATATAGTTATTAATCCAAGATCACGATTGAATTCATTATAACCTGAGCCTACATTCCATATAATGGTTAACCACAAAAATAAGCTGATTAATATAGCCGTTGTACCATAAAATATCATAATTATACCTTGAGGTACAAACAATAAATTCGTAGATTTTGTAAAAGGTAATAATTCTACTTTCAAGTAGCTAGATAAACCAGCCAAAAAAAAGCTTAATCCTCCTAGAAAAATTATTGTAGCCCAACAATAATTACTAATTCGTCGGGATCCTAATATCTTATCTATCTTAATTTGATGCATTGTGTAAATAGTTTTTCAATATAAAAGGTTAATTAATATTTTTGTTAAGTATCAAAAGTTAATCTTTTGATACTATATATATTTTTGGATAAGTAACTATATTAATTTAATTGCTTGCAAACCAAAATATAGGCTGAGTGCTAATCCGGTAAATATAGTTGTAAATAATATATAACTAATCAAAATGTACATAATATTATTAGAACTCCTTTCGCGATTGATTAATTAAGATATATAGATTTATTAATATAATTATGGCTATATGTTGTAATAAGATTATTATAAATTATAATTAATGATTATTAATATTAAAATAATACTAATTATATTTACAAATATGAATATATCGAATTTATTGTAATGAAATCCGGCTTATAAATTATTATATAAATTCAATAGATCATATTTAACTATATATTATTTATATCTTCTGGAGACACAGAATTATGTCAGATTTTGTTCAATCATATAATAATGACCCTTTTGTAGGCAATTTATCAACTCCTGTTAGTACTTCAACATTTACAAGAGGTTTATTAAGTAATCTACCTGCTTATAGAAGAGGTCTTTCTCCTTTATTAAGAGGTTTAGAAATAGGTATGGCTCATGGTTATTTTTTAGTTGGTCCTTTTGATAAATTAGGTCCTTTAAGAAATACAGATGTTGCCTTATTATCAGGTTTTTTATCTGCTGTAGGATTAATTATTATTTTAACTGTATGCTTGTCTATGTACGGTAATGTTTCATTTGATAAAAATGATTCACAAGATATATTAAAAACATCAGAAGGATGGGGACAATTTACCGCAGGTTTCTTGGTCGGAGCCGTTGGAGGATCAGGTTTTGCTTATTTACTTTTAGCTAATATACCTGTTTTACAAAATCTTGGATTGAGTTAAAATCTGAAAAACTTATAGCAGTAGTCAGATAGTAAGAGAATTTTACTAATCATATATTAAGCTAGTAAGGGGACTTGAACCCATAACCTGCTGATTACAAATCAGCTGCTCTACCAATTGAGCTATACTAGCATTTTAAGATGGTATTATCAAATATTTTGTAATACCATCTTATTTTTTAATTATTAATTATTTGAAACATTAATTAATTATCGTTAGTTTCATCTTGATTTTTGATGTCTATATAGCTGGAATTGCAATCTATATAGTAATGAATTGTCTCATCAAAACAAGTAGATGACCAACCTATAGGTGTTTCTAACGATAAATCATCTACATTTAAATCATCATTTGTATTATTAATGTATCGCAGTGATTCCATAATTATTTCTCCCTTTACTCTCTAATTTATTAACGTGATATATTATAAATACTATCATAATTTATTTAAATTGTCACTACTTTTGATTAATTTTTGATAAAAAATATAGACTTATATTTTTAATTTATGTAAAGATTTCATCGCTTTTGTACATATTCTGATTTTAATCCAGCTTTTTTTCTTATATGACCATATTTTCTTGGTTTGTAGATTAATATGTTGTATTTTTTTAGTTCTTACGTGAGAATGTGAGATTCTATAACCATTATTTGATCTTTTATGTGTTAACATACATTTTTTTACCATATTATTATTCTTGATTCCTTAATATGTGATCAATTATATTAATTATTTCTATTAGTTATTATTATTCAATATATTTATTTAAAGTAGTTGCAAGAGTTGATTTAGGAACAGCACCAATTACTGTATCAACTCTTTGACCTTCTACAAAAATCATTAATGTTGGTATGCTTCTTATACCATATTCAGTAGTTGTGCTAGGATTTTCATCTGTATTAAGTGTAACGACTTTAAGTTTATCTTGATATTCATTAGCTATTTGATCTATAACTGGTGCAACCATACGACATGGACCACACCAAGGAGCCCAAAAATCTACTAACACTGGACAACTTGATTTTATTACTTCTTCATTAAATGAAGCATCAATAACTTGTGGTACAGACAATTTATTTATCTCCTTTATTTATTACTTGAAAAATATTAGCATAAAAAATACTGCATTTACCAATATTGGTAATTTGATTCTATAGATTTTTTATATTATTCATTTTTGATATTAATAAAAATTATCATTACTATAAATAATTTTACGATTATTTGATTCATATATAATGGTAGATTTATATATAAGGTTAATTAAAAATAATATTAATAAGTATACTAATATTATGAAACGAAGTTAATATTAAGATATTGAATATATTTTTCATTCTAATATTGGCTAGTCAACCAATAACCTAATGATACTGCCTTAAATTCAAGGAGGAATAAATGTCACAATCTGTGGAAGAACGGACAAGAATTAAGAATGAACGCTACGAATCTGGTGTAATTCCATATGCTAAAATGGGATACTGGGACCCTGACTATGTAGTTAAAGATACGGATGTACTAGCTTTATTCCGTGTTAGTCCACAACCAGGAGTAGATCCAGTAGAAGCTTCTGCTGCAGTTGCAGGTGAATCATCTACAGCTACTTGGACTGTTGTATGGACAGATCTATTAACAGCTTGTGACTTATATAGAGCTAAGGCGTATAAAGTAGACGCAGTTCCAAATACTACAGATCAGTATTTTGCTTTTATTGCATATGATATAGACTTATTTGAAGAAGGTTCAATTGCTAACTTAACAGCTTCAATTATTGGTAATGTATTCGGTTTTAAAGCAGTAAAAGCTTTACGATTAGAAGACATGCGTATACCAGTCGCTTACCTAAAAACTTTCCAAGGGCCTGCTACTGGACTAGTCGTAGAACGCGAGCGTATGGATAAATTTGGTCGTCCTTTTTTAGGTGCAACAGTTAAACCTAAATTAGGTCTTTCTGGTAAAAATTATGGTAGAGTTGTATATGAAGGTCTTAAAGGTGGATTAGATTTCCTAAAAGATGATGAAAATATTAACTCTCAACCTTTTATGCGTTGGAAAGAAAGATTCCTATACTCAATGGAAGGTGTAAATAGATCAATTGCAGCAACTGGTGAAGTTAAAGGGCATTATATGAATGTCACAGCTGCTACTATGGAAGATATGTATGAGAGAGCTGAATTTGCTAAACAGTTAGGAACTGTCATTATCATGATTGATCTTGTTATTGGTTATACAGCAATTCAGACTATGGCTATATGGGCACGCAAAAATGATATGATTTTACATTTACACCGTGCTGGTAATTCAACATATTCTCGCCAGAAAATCCATGGAATGAATTTCCGTGTTATCTGTAAATGGATGCGTATGGCTGGTGTAGACCATATTCATGCTGGTACTGTAGTTGGTAAGCTTGAAGGTGATCCACTAATGATCAGAGGTTTCTATAATACTTTATTACTGACACATTTAGATGTCAATTTACCTCAAGGTATATTCTTTGAACAAGATTGGGCTTCTTTACGTAAAGTTACACCCGTTGCTTCAGGTGGTATCCACTGTGGACAAATGCATCAATTATTAGATTATTTAGGTAATGATGTTGTTCTTCAATTTGGAGGAGGTACAATTGGCCATCCTGATGGAATACAAGCTGGAGCAACAGCTAACCGTGTAGCTCTAGAAGCTATGGTAATAGCTCGTAATGAAGGTCGTGATTATGTTGCAGAAGGCCCACAAATCTTACGTGATGCAGCTAAAACATGCGGACCTTTGCAAACAGCTTTAGATTTATGGAAAGATATTACTTTTAATTACACTTCTACAGATACAGCTGATTTTGTAGAAACTCCAACAGCTAATGTATAGTATATATCTATTCTTTATCTTGTGACCAGATTTATTTTCATAATATTATTAAGGAGTTTTTAATAGTGAGATTAACACAAGGAACTTTTTCTTTCCTTCCAGACCTAACAGATGACCAAATCACCAAACAGATTGAGTATGCTATGAAGAACAGTTGGTCTATTAGTATTGAATACACTGAAGATCCGCATCCACGTAATAATTACTGGGAATTATGGGGATTACCATTATTTGATATTAAAGATCCTGCAACTGTACTATTTGAAATAAATAGCTGTCGTAAACAGTATCCAAATTTATACATTAAGTTTAATGCATTTGATAATACTAGAGGAACAGAAAGTTGTGTATTATCATTTATTATCAATAGACCAGCTTATGAACCAGGATTTGAGCTAGTTAGAACAGAAGATATAGGCAGAAATCAAAGATATAGTTTCCGTAGTTATGCAACAGCTAAACCAGAAGGTTCTAGATATTAAATTAAATTAACTATGTAAAAAGAGATTAATTTTGTTAATCTCTTTTTACATTATTATATATAGTTATTAACTTTCTTATAGAAAAATAAAAATATGATTGACAATACTTTAGTAAATTTACAAGAAGAATATAATAAAACTCAAATACAAGAAGTTTTAGATGAGTTACAACAAGAACTAGTCGGTCTTCAGCCAGTAAAAACAAGAATTAAAGAAATAGCAGCTTTATTATTAGTTGATAGATTGAGGAATAACCTGGGATTAATATCTGGAAGTCCTGGATTACATATGTCTTTTACAGGAAGTCCTGGTACAGGTAAAACAACAGTAGCTATGAAGATGGCTGACATTTTACATAGATTAGGTTATATTCGTAGGGGTAATTTAATGACTGTAACTAGAGATGATCTTGTTGGTCAATACATCGGGCATACAGCTCCAAAAACAAAAGAAGTTCTGAAGCAAGCTATGGGAGGAGTTTTATTTATTGATGAAGCGTACTATCTGTATAAACCAGATAATGAAAGAGATTATGGAGCAGAAGCAATAGAAATTTTACTTCAAGTTATGGAAAATCAACGAGACGACTTAGTAGTCATTTTCGCTGGTTATAAAGATAGGATGGATAAATTCTATGAATCTAATCCAGGTCTGTCATCAAGAGTAACAAATCATGTAGATTTTCCAGATTATACAGCTGAAGAGTTATTGGCTATAGCTAAGCTTATGCTAGAAGAACAGCAATATCGTTTTGCTCCCGAAGCAGATAAAGTTCTACTAGAATATGCTGGAAGACGGATGAAGCAACCTCACTTTGCTAATGCTCGCAGCATACGTAATGCAATTGATAGGGCTAGGATGAGACAAGCAAATAGAATTTTTATTAGTGGAGATAAGATTTTAACTAAGCATGATTTAGTAACAATTAAAGCAGAGGATATATTGAAAAGCCGCTTGTTTACTAAATAAATAAATATTTTTATCAATAATTAATTTTATTGACAAAGTATAGCTTTTCATATAACATTAGTTTTAACAGAAATTAAGGCGATATAGCCAAGTGGTAAGGCAGAGGATTGCAAATCCTTTATCCCCAGTTCAAATCTGGGTGTCGCCTAATCAAATAAAGATAAAATATAATTGGGGATGTGGTGGAATGGTAGACATAACAGACTTAAAATCTGTTGATTTTTTAATAATCGTGAGGGTTCAAGTCCCTCCATCCCCAATAAAATAATATTATTAATATATAAATTCATATCAACTTACAATATTTATTATGTGTATATGTGTAAACTGTAAACATGTTCATAATTGCATTACCTATGATCTAATACAACAACAGCATAATCGCAGATATAATAACAAAATTATTAATAATTATTTCATACCAAAAGAAGCATTGATTAGTATTAATATTAATACTAATTATATGGATACAAATATATGTTTTGACTGGGATTTAATAGAATGTTTATCATTTGTTGAAATTCCTGGTTATTGGATAACTTAAAAATATATTTTACAAGTTTTACTTATTATATTTTTGTAATTACGATAAAGAATATTTATTTAAACTTGTTTTTAGTATTTCCGTATTTATATTTGATGTTCTGATCAATGCAATTCTGCCTGTACGAGCAATTTCAATAATTCCATATTGTTTCAATAAATTTTCAATAGCAACCATTTTACCTGGATCACCTGTAACCTCTAAAATTAAATATTCATGAGCCATATCAACAACTTTTGCTCTAAATATATGTGCTATTTCTAATATAGACGATCTATTTTTTAATAAAGCATGAATTTTTATCAAAACTAATTCTCTTTCTACAGAAGGTATATCTGTAATATTTTGAACTTTGAGTATATTAATTAATTTATATAGTTGCTTCGTTAATTGTTCTATCGTCCTATTATCGCCATTTACTATCATAGTAATTCTGGAAATACCAGCTTTTTCTGCTGGACCTACAGCAAGACTCTCAATATTAAAGCCACGTCTAGCAAATAACCCAGCAATTCTAGATAAAACCCCCGCTTCGTCTTCTACAAGAACAGATAAAGTATGTTTCATAAAGTATCTCCTGATTTTTAATAAGTTTTTAATAAACCCGAATTTATTGTTATTTCTAATTAACTATGTAATGTTATAATAATTTGCATACATTTCACAACATTATTTATAAACCTAAAAACAAGCAACTACCCATCTGTGTTAGATAAATCAAAAAAAGAAAGAAAAAAGAATGGTATAGAACCATTAATAAATGCACAAATTAATTATAATCAAGTACGTTTAATTGATGTTTCTGGATCTCAATTAGGTATATACTCATCTAGCGAAGCTTTAAACATGGCACTTAATGTAGGTTTGGATTTAGTATTAATTAGCGAAAAATCTAATCCTCCTGTATGTCGTATAATAGATTATGGAAAGTATAAATTTACCCAAGAAAAAAAAGCTAAAGAAGCAAAGAAAAAGCAGCATAATGTTACAATAAAAGAAGTGAAGATGAGATACAAGATAGATGTACATGACTATAATGTACGTATTAATCAAGCATTACGTTTTTTACAAGCTGGCGATAAAGTTAAAGCTAATGTAATATTTAGAGGTAGAGAAATACAGCATGCTAAATTAGCTATTGAATTGTTAGATAAAATGGCAAAGGATTTAAGTCATATAGCAGAAATTCAACAACCTGCTGCAAAAGATGGAAAAAATATGATTATGATTTTATCACCTAAAAAACTGTAATAATAAAGTATATTTTTTTTAAAATAAAATCTATCTTGTATTTATCTGTATTATTAGATAAGCATAATGTGTATATAATATTAATCAATAAGGACAAGCACATGTCTCGTTATAGAGGGCCTAGGCTACGAATATCTAGAAGATTAGGGGATTTACCTGGATTAACACGAAAAACTTCAAAAAAACTTACTCCTGCAGGTGAACATGGTCAACAATCGCGTAAACCTTCAGAATATTCTTTAAGACTCGAAGAAAAACAAAAGTTAAGATTTAATTACGGATTAAGTGAAAGACAGCTTTCAAAGTATATTAAAACAGCTAAGAAAGTTCCTGGATCAACTGGTTTAATATTACTGCAAATTTTAGAAATGAGGCTAGATAATATAATATTTCGTCTAGGATTTTCACCAACTATTCCAGCTGCAAGACAGTTAATTAATCATGGTCATGTTTTAATCAATAATAACAAAATATCTATATGTAGCTATCAGTGTAAACCTGGTGATAGTATTCAAATACAAGCAAAAAACTCATCGCAAAATTTAGTAAAAAAATATTTAAGTTTTCCTACTTTAGCAAGTATACCTAATCATCTAGAATTAGATACAAAAATGCTTAATGGAAAAGTTAATGCTATAGTTGAGCGAGAATGGGTTGCTTTACAAATGAATGAGCTATTAGTTGTTGAATATTACTCAAGAAAGTAATATAGTTAAAATAATAATTAATATAATTAACTAAAGTTTTGTATATTGAAGAAAATAACAAGCAAGAATTATTTACCAATATGTAGGTTGTCTACTGGTTAATGACCAAATAATTCTCTGACTAAGTATTTTAAGGCCCAAAAACTTATTAGAGAATATTTGTTGTATTTTATTCTTATTCTTAATAAATCTATAATGCTTTATAAAATCATATGATTTTTGAGAGGGGATAAATAAAATATTTCTTGTTTTTATTTCGTGATTGCATTCATGTGTTCTAATAAAATCTTCAAGATTATATACGAGAACTTTAGGCTTGCTTGGTATTTGATAATCTATTTTTGTACGTTTAAATTGATGCCAGGCACTTAATAGAGTTGCATAATTGGTAAATATAGCCTTATATTCAATTATATTATTATCTGTATTAGACATATAATTATAATAATAGTTTGATAATTGCATTTTATTCGTTTTTCTACTATATGCAAAAAAGGGTTCAATCATATAGATGGGTTGCCCTTGAAAAAAATTGTTACTATATTTTTGGTATTTATGAAACTTCAAATTTCGGTAATATCTATATTTATATAGAAGTCTAGAGATTTCTTCAAGGTCAGGTATTAATCGAAATTGTAAATTGTTTACATTTATTCGGTTTAATTTAAAATAACTAGATAAATTATGCGAAAAAATAGTTAGTTGATTTATTTTATTTGAAGTATTATGTTTACTTTGTATGTAATTAGCATATTCTAAAGCATCTGTTGGATCTACAAAAAACAAACCATAGTGCACAGGAAGTGCTTTATAATCTCTTATAAATTTACTACAATACCATTTATAGATTTTATCTATAGAATTAAGATTACCTGTATTATCTTCTGAAGAATCAGCCAATACCATCTGATTCAGATTATTTGTTATTGTAAATAAAGGTAGAGGTTGATTTTGTAAATAATTTACAAATATCAATTGATTTTTATTTAATGACAAGCTATTCTTATGAAATAATGAAAAAATCCATTTTCTTGGTACAGGAAAATTAAAACTCTTTCTCCAAACATAGGAAATATATGGATTATTATTTGAATTTACTTGACTAAAATCTAATAATGTCTCAATTCTACCCGATAGTAACGCTCTACTGAAATCAAGCAAAAATTTTTTTTGTTCATTTTTATAAATTAAAATACCTTCTAACTTCAACTGATTAATATATTTTTCCGAATATGTGCTTGAAACAGATAAAAAAATTTTTTCTTGCCAATATTTGTTAATTAATTTCCCAATAAATGGACGAGAAACTAACGATTTACTCATTGAAGGAATATGAGAATCGTAACTAGATGAAAAGACGTTTTTTGCAAATAACCAAGAAGATAAATGTGTATTAATATAGTACATAATTAAAAAATGAATTAGATATAAAAATCATATATTAAATTACGAAATCAAATAAAGATGAAATTTATGTCATATTCTGCATCAATATTAATTAAAAATTGTTGATTAATATTGTTATTAAATTCAGAATATAATAAAAATAATTATGGAACTGGTGGGAATTGAACCCACGTCCATAATAATACATTATATATAGTCTCATTATATTACTAATTATCAGATAAGTAATATAATTTTAAAAAGATATGATTTAATATTATAGGAATTTATTACTTATCTTGTATATCAATTTTTTTAATTAAAATTAACTAAAGAGCAACCAATTTTAATATACCAAACAAATGTATAGGTTTACATTATTCGAATTCTAGTTAAAGTAATGTGATTAATAGATTTTCATTTATATAAAATAAATGTCAGTAATTTAAGCACAAACTAATTTTCTAGATAAAGTTAATATGTTATTTTTAGCATTTATTATTAATTTTAATAAAGCTTATATTTATAGCATAATATATAATATATTATATGTAGAAACCTCGCAGTCCCTCTTTTTTATTTACAAGAATCAAGAATATAGATAAATGTTAATATTTTACATTATACAACAATAAAGTAAAATTTTTTATACTTTTTAATGATATTCAATTAATTAATCAAATCCTTTTAACATTTTCAGAAAAATTCAAATTGTTTTTGGATTATAAACTTTTATCTAATTTTAGATTTTAATAAAATACAATTGATTTTTCAGCATATATCAAAGTTATTCTTAATTTGTACTGAATGAGCATGGAAGGATTTGAACCCTCGGCTTCCAGAATCGGAATCTGGCACTCTATCCTCTGAGTTACATGCTCTATTTTTGATGTATTCAATATGATATATTACACAATGTTTGTAAACTTTTTTATATTATTATCAATTGTATCAAAAAATCTAAATCATATAAACTATTTAGATATATCTAATTGTTTTACTTAAAAAGTATTAACTTTGAATATAGTTTTGAGACAACAATAAACATAAATTGGCTTTATATAATTCTTTAGATATATATTGTATATGCTGTATAGATAATAGATTTATATAGTCATGTTGAGTTATTAATTTATTAATTAAACTATAATTATATGCTGTCAAACAAATAGGATAGTCATGAAAATAAAAAGTGTTTTTTTGCAATATAAAGCAAGCAATTTTATGATTATTTATAATTTTAACTAGACAATAGCAAAAATCCATTAAATATATAATTTATTCTATAATTGTTTAAATTTTATTATACTATATTCTACGTTTCTAATTTATAAATAGCAATACAATATATCAAAATGATCAAAATCAATTATAATATCTATGTTAGTTCAACTTGATAGGAGATATAAGTAATGCAAGATGCTATTACTACAATTTTAAATCGATATGATTTAACAGGAAAATACTTAGATAAAATAGCAATAGAAGAATTAAATAATTATTTTGTAACAGGTTCAAAAAGAATTAAAGTTACAGAAATTATTAATTGTAAGGCAGCTAAAATAGTTAAAGAAGCCGCTACACGATTATATGAAGAACAACCAGAATTGTTAAGGCCAGGTGGTAATTCTTATACAACTAGAAGATATGCTGCTTGTTTACGTGATATTGAATATTATTTAAGATATGCAAGCTATGCAATAGTTGCCGCAAATACTAAAATTTTACAAGAAAGGGTTTTAGATGGACTACGAGATGTATACAATTCATTAAGCGTACCTATTGCACCAACTATTAGAAGTATAAAACTTTTACAAGATGTTATAGAAGAAGAAATACAATCACAAAATATTGATGCAATGAAGTTTATTGTTGAACCATTCCAATATATGATTAGTAGTTTAAGTGAACAAGATCTGTAAATTATCCTAATAAAACAAGTAGTGTAAAAATTATGAATTAATACCATAATTTGGTCTGTATATTATAATTGCATTTTATATTTATACAGATCAAACATGACTAATAAGAAATAAAAAATGCTCAAAGAAAATTGTAATTTAGTAATAATTCACTTAATTAGCTTATTTTTAGGTTTTTTTTGTCTACAGTTTTTGCAACTATCCCTTCACAAACAGGTGATTGGGGAATAATAGCCGCATCTATAATAGTGGCTGTTAATGAAATTATAAGTAAAAACATATATAAACATGTAAAAAAGAAGCATAAATTTTTTCGCTTATACGTACTTAATTATATTCGAATAGGTATAATCTATGGATTATTTGTAGATGCTTTTAAATTAGGCAGTTAAAATTAAATACCCAAAACCATGAAATCACCAAAAAAATGAAATTGATATATATTTCACAATATAATTTTTAAGACAATTCTCAATTATATTAAATTAGAATTGTCCCAATACTAAAAAGCTACGATTATATTAATTGCTTAAGAAAGATTTTTATAATTTTTTTGAAAATGTGACCTATAATTAAATATCATTAACCATATTTAAAAATAGAGCTGGATCTCCTGCTTTTGGCTGTTGTTCTTGAGGTCGAAATCTTCTAACTGGTCCAGCCCATAATAATTGAGGCATACCTTGTTTAGAGCTAAAACTTTTACCCATGCGCGGAGTTTTTAAATTAAAAGGTACTTCACCTTTACTTCTTTGTGCAATTATTCTTCTCCTTTGATAGGGTACTATATTATCACCAAAATTTTCCACATATTCATCACTATCCAATAAAATATTAAAAAAAGTTTTCAACCCTCTAGAAGCAATTACAATTGAGAAAGCCAATTTTTCTCTTTGATTATAGATATCTCTTCCTAATACTCTTTGAATACACATTTCTACAAAACGGTAATTATTATTAACATTGTAGTTCAAAGTAAGAAATGATTCAGATAACAATAATCCCTTGATAAAATCCTTGACTTTGATTTGGTTAAACCTTAATTGTGACTCTAAGAACGGCTGAGCTGTTCTACTTAAAATTTGATGTTCACTAAATATTTGGCGATACGCAGCCCAAATTATTTCATCCATCTCCTCTGCAGCTGGAACATCATCTGTGCTATATATTTTAGGTTGTTCCTCACCTGGCAAATATTCAAAACCATCTACCCTTTGATTTTGCGTAGATAATGCGTAATTTAGTAAAGGTATAGACATGAAAACCTCCTAATTGATCTTACAGATAGAATATTGATTTGAACTTATATAAGATATGTAAATAGTATAACAATGTTATATGTATAACAATTTTTGATACCTATAATTTTAGACTATATATTATTAATATAAATAATATAATAATATTATACTAGAATTAATAAATAATATGGATACTAAAAACCCATTAACTCTTGAACAAGAATTCAAGTTAACTATATATCGTAAAAAGGTTTATAAGTTAAGTGACAAGCAAATTAGACAACATCTGATCTTAACCCTAAAACAAATGATAATCAAAGATAATATAATTAAATTTTTTATTAAAAACTCTCTATCTTAACTCATCTAAATACCGTTAACTAGATTATGAAATTAATAATATTAAATAATGTTAATTTGTTATTGATATAACTACTTAAATAACTTATACTGTACTCACGATACTAATACATCAGCTGAAAAAATATAACAGCTGAAACATCTAAGTCCTTTGTATTAAAATTTAAGGAGAGCTCTATGCTTGATGGATTTTCTAGAGTTGTAATGAATGCAGATGCAAAAGCTGCTTACGTGGGTGGCAGTGATCTAACAGCTCTTAAAACTTTTATTTCAGAAGGTAATAAAAGATTAGATGCTGTTAACTCTATTGTTTCTAATGCTAGTTGTATCGTCTCAGATGCTGTGTCAGGAATGATTTGTGAAAACCCAGGACTTATAGCTCCCGGAGGTAATTGTTATACTAATCGTAGAATGGCAGCTTGCTTACGTGACGGAGAAATTATTTTAAGATATATCTCTTACGCTCTTCTTGCAGGAGATGCTTCTGTTCTAGAAGATCGCTGCTTGAACGGATTAAAAGAAACCTATATTGCTCTTGGAGTACCAACTAACTCTTCTGTCAGAGCTGTTAGCATTATGAAAGCTGCTGCTGTTGCATTTGTTACTAATACAGCTCCTAAGAGAAAAATTGATGTATCTAGTGGAGATTGTTCTGCACTATCTTCAGAAGTTTCTACCTATTGTGATAGAGTAAGTTCTGCTATTAGCTAAATACTATTAAGTATATAACAAGATCCAATACAAGCTACATTACATATATCTTAATCTATAGGAGATGAATTATGAAATCAGTTATTACTACAGTAATTAGTGCAGCTGATGCTGCTGGACGCTTTCCATCTAGTTCAGATCTTGAATCTGTACAAGGAAACATTCAACGCGCTGCTGCAAGATTAGAGGCAGCAGAAAAACTAGCTGATAACCATGAAGCAGTTGTAAAAGAAGCAGGAGATGCTTGTTTTGGTAAGTATTCTTACTTAAAAAATGACGGTGAAGCTGGATCTACTCCAGAAAAAGTTAACAAATGCTATCGAGATATAGATCATTATATGAGATTAGTTAACTATTCATTAGTTGTAGGCGGTACTGGCCCTCTTGATGAATGGGCTATAGCTGGAGCTCGTGAGGTATATCGCACATTAAATCTTCCGACTGCAGCTTACGTTACAGCTTTTGCATTTACTCGTGACAGATTATGTGTTCCTAGAGATATGTCTGCACAGGCAGGAGTAGAATATACAACTGCATTAGATTATATTATTAATTCTTTATCATAAATTATAAATATCTATGATTTAATAGAATATATGCATAAAATTACTATCTAGTAATCAAATTGCTTATAACAAAATAAATTAATCAACAGTTAGAGCAACCAAAATTAAATAATTTTAATTTTGGTTTTTTTTATAACAGATTATTAATCATATATTAATTTAATTAGAATAATATTAAATTAATATATGATATATTTATGATTAATCCAAATTAATCTGAATAAATACATGAATAGCATATTAATGGAAAACAATTGTATTAATATATCTTTCGCACTGCTGCTTGTCAACTTAATGATATATTGGATTAATATAGCATTCAAAAGATCAAAAGTTTTATATAAATTAGGGACTATTATTACTGTTAGTATAAATCTATTACTTAGCACTTCTTTAAGCTTAAGATGGATATATAACGGCTATTTTCCTTTAAGCAATTTATATGAATCATTAATTTTTCTCACATGGGGACTGAGTTTTGTGCAATTAATACTGGAACAAAAAACGAGAAACCCATTTATAGGTTGTATAACTATACCAATAGGTTTATTTACTATAGGATTTGCGAGTCTTTCATTGCCTGAAAATATGCAAGAAGCTTCTCCACTAGTTCCAGCACTGAGATCTAACTGGTTAATGATGCATGTCAGTATAATGATGATAAGTTATGCAATACTAATATTGGGCTCTTTATTGTCTATTCTATTTCTTATTTTATATAACATAAGAGATAGAGTAAACAACAATATAAAGTCAAATAATGCTACAGAACAATTCAGTAGAATAACTCTTTTACAAAGCATAGATAATTTAAGTTACCGAATAATTGGACTTGGCTTTCCTTTACTAACTATAGGAATTATAGCTGGAGCTGTATGGGCTAATGAAGCCTGGGGTTCTTATTGGAGTTGGGATCCTAAAGAAACATGGGCTTTAATAACTTGGCTAGTATTTGCAGCATATCTACATTCCAGATTAAATAACGCATGGAAAGGTGAAAAACCTGCTATTTTAGCTTCTATTGGATTTGTAGTTGTATGGATATGCTATTTAGGAGTTAATTTTTTAGGCCAAGGACTACACAGTTATGGTTGGTTTTTATAAAAAGAAATATATTATGTTAATTCTTATCTAGTTTTTACAGAAGTATATAAGATCAACATATAATATAAAATATACTTTTTATTAAAAAAATATCTGATATTATAATGAATGCACAAACTTTAATTAGTATTATTCCACATACATCTTCTTGGTCTGTATCAAGTTCAAGTATTATGATTATTTGCAATCTGTTATGTATAGGATTAGGAAGATATGCCATAAAAGTTAGAGGATTAGGCCCCTCTATACCGACTTTAGGTTTACAAGGATTTGGTCTTCCTGAACTATTAGCAACAACAAGCTTAGGACATATTATTGGAGCTGGTACAATTATTGGTTTAAGTAGTATAGGAATAATAAATTAATATATTCATTTTGGTAATTATTGTATCTTCAAGAACTATATTAAGTAAAAATAATACTAATATCCTTCATAAAAAGTGCCTATTCTGCGAAACTTATTGTATCTGAGTTTTTTTCTATTGGATGGCAACAATCTTGATAGAATTTCTAACTCAGCTATTAAAGACTCTTTTAAGATATACGCAGCTTGAGAAGGATTAGCTTGAGATCCACCTATAGGCTCTTTTACTACTTTATCAATTATACCCAATATCTTTAAATCAGCAGAAGTTATTTTTAACGCCTCTGCTGCATCTAAAGAACGCTTACTATCTTTCCATAAAATAGCTGCACAAGCTTCTGGAGTTGCAACAGTATATACTGCATATTCAAGCATTAAGATTTTATCACCTATTCCTATGCCTAAAGCACCTCCTGAACCACCTTCTCCTAAAATTGTACAAATAATAGGAACATCTAAAGCAAACATTTCTCTAAGATTTACAGCAATAGCTTCACCTTGACCTAATTTTTCTGCTTCCATACCTGCCCATGCACCAGGAGTATCAATAAAAGTCAAAATAGGAAAGTTGAATTGATTTGCATGTTGCATTAAACGTAAAGCTTTACGGTAACCTCCTGGTGATGCCATACCAAAATTTCTTAATACATTATCTTTAGTATCCTTACCTCTTTGGTGACCAATAAAAATAACTGTATTATTATTTAATTTACCTATACCACCAACTAAAGCAGGATCATCTGTACCTCCTCTGTCTCCATGTAGTTCGATCCATTCATTCATAATATAAGGAATATAGTCTAGAGTTGTTGGCCTATCTGCTTGACGTACTAAATGTAATCTTTGTAAAGGAGTCAGAGACTGAAATACTTCATATTTTAAAATAGATAATTGTTTTGTAAAGAAAACCAGCTCTTGATCTAAAGAAAATTTTTGATAAGTGGATATTTTACTTAACTGCTGTATCTGATATTCTAACTCTAGTATAGGTCTTAAAAAATCTAATGATAAAGCTTTACGAGTTGTCATAATAAATAGAATAATAACTTAAAAAATACTTATTTATAAATTACATTTGCCAGTCTATATTTGGCTAAAAAAGATTTGATACAAATAATCATAAATTAAAATAACTGTATCTGCTATACTATCTGTAAGTTCTATAAATTCATTGGAAATATAAATAGTATTCTGCAATAATATATTGACCAAATCAAATAATACAGGATCATCAAAGCGTTGAGAAATTCTTGTTGCAGCTCTCACTAAATCATCATAATTTAATCCTCTCTCACCTTTTATATAATCATAATGACATACAAATAAAGATTTTGCACAAGATTTAGCAAACACATTTATATTTTCTATATGTTGATTAGTTGTATGTTGTAAAGGAGTTATGTCAATTACTGTATCATTTAACAATCCTGTCTGAGTTGTTTCAACTAAAGAATTTTTTGGTATTATTGTAGAAGGAACATTAATATTGACTTTAACAAGTACATAGTTATATTTAACCTGAATTTTATTAATATAACCAATATTAATACCTCTCATTAAAACTTCAGATCCTTCTTTTAAACCATAACCGTTATGAAATAAAATAAAAAAAGAATAGCCAGGTTTTTTTTTAAATTTAAAATAAAAAATGTAATAATCAAAATAAATACAATAACATAAAATACAATAATATTACTTAAATATTTCCATGTTTGATTTAATTTTGCTTTAATCATAAAAATCTTAACTATACCTTGTAAACATAAAAAATAAAATATTTTGTAATGATATAAATTAACAGGTGGTAGATTTAATATCATTTACATAAAATAAGTGAGGGCTTGCTATAGATTTATTAGAATAAGCCTTAATAAAGCATACTATTTTATAAATGTACATAGTCATATCATAGACTCTATCATACTTAATATACTGCAGAACCAATACCTATACCAGAACTTCTATGATGTATATTATTTTTTGTTGAATAACTTTCTGTTTGTATTAAAGACACACCTATTGTTTCAACAAGACCTGCAAGACAAATTTGCTGTGATAATAATAATATATGTGGTATAGTGACGCATATAGGAATATTAGGTATTATTTTCTTTGTTTGTTTAGCTAAGTTTAATATTTGTTCAGAAGAAAAAAAGATTTTTTTATTATAAAAAACATCAAAATTACCTATTTCTAAAATATTAGTGCTTTTCATAACACAATTTGACAATTCTAATGGCTCTATTGAAGAAACATACAATGGAAAATTAGTGACAGATTTAATTATAGATATTATTTTAGGATTAGTAGCTATGTCAACATAGCTAGCTTGACCTATTTCTGCTGCTTTTACTATTTTGAGTATAAAATCAATAGAGAAATTATTTAATCCAGTTATAATTTTAACTGCTTTTTGTTGGAAAATCTTGTATTGTAATTCGATTGTTAGTAAATTTTTCATAGTTGAAAAAATAATTTAGATTTTTAATAAAAATATTTACGAAATTAATCTATTAGATTATTATTAACTTAACTAAGTATTAATAACTAATAGACGGATTTCATAAATTAATACAATTATTTATTATTATATAAATCTAATACGCTAGTCCCATACTACGCGTAGTTTCAGCGCCTAAATAAACTCGCACACTTAAGAAGTCTGTTGGACATGCTGTTTCACAACGTTTACAACCAATACAATCCTCCGTTCTAGGAGCGGATGCAATTTGACCAGCTTTACAACCGTCCCAAGGGACCATTTCTAATACATCACACGGACAGGCACGCACACATTGAGTACAGCCAATACAAGTATCATAAACTTTAACATTATGTGCCATGGGATTAACTTACCTTAATAATAAAAAATATAAGAATATAAATATTATATACAATTAACAGTTCTAAAAATAATCATTGACCATATTGCAAAATATCTTAATTTATAGTATGCATCAATATATATTAAAAAATTCAAAACTTCATAAAACGTCAAATGCCACACAAATCAACTTAGTATCGAACTTTAAGATTATCTAATTTCATATACAATTGCACTATAAGATGAATAAGAAATATCAGTTAAAGCTGTATTAGCCTCTGAAGGTGGAAAAATTTGCCAAAACATAGGTAAAAACTTAGACCAATTTGCCAAAATATGTTTAGCTTTTAAACTTTTAGTCTTTATTTCATAAAGTTCTATAAAATTTTTCAATTGTTTTTCACCTTCATAAGTCATAACCCTCTGATACTTGACAATTTGACTATTAATCTTAGATACTAAATCATTATTCTCATCCAAAAAATACGCTAAACCACCAGTCATACCAGCCCCAATATTCCTTCCAGCTGATCCTAATACAATTACTATACCTCCTGTCATATATTCACAAGCATGGTCGCCAACCCCTTCAATGACAGCTTGGGCTAATGAATTTCTGACTGCAAATCTTTCACCTGCTTGACCACTAACAAATAAATAACCTCCTGTAGCTCCATATAAGCACGTATTACCAATAATAACTGGCTGTATTTGGTCAAGCGATGTAATAACTTCTGGAACAACAATTATTTCTCCACCATTCATACCTTTACCTACATAATCATTCGCTTCACCTGTCAAACTTAAATGCATACCTTTTAAAATGAAAGCACCAAAACTTTGCCCTGCTACACCTTTAAAATCTAATTGTAAATTACCTTTAAAATTGTTGTTACCATATTTTTTAGCTATAAAACCAGATATTCTTGCACCTACAGCTCTATCAGTATTCACAATAGTAACTTCCTTAATTATATCTTCTTGGCTTTCAATAGCTTGTAAGATAGATGGATCAATCAACAAAGCATCGTCTAATACATTCCCATTATCGTGTGTTGAGATATGTGAACAAAGGTTATAATTATATGGAGGAGAGTTTAATAATGGAGCCAAACTTAAATAATTTGTCTTATTTAAGCCTCGATGCTTATATTGAATTAGTTCGGTATGCCCTATAATTTCTGCCAAAGATGAATAACCTAAATCAGATAAAATGACTCTTACTTCTTGAGCAATATAAGTAAAAAAGTTAACTAAATCAGCTGGTATGCCTGGATAACGTTTACGCAAGTCTTCTCGCTGAGTTGCTACACCTACAGGACAATTATTAGTATGACATATACGAGCCATAACACAACCTGTAGCTATCATAGCAACTGTTCCAAAACCAAATTCTTCTGCCCCCATTAAAGCAGCTAAAACTATATCTTTACCTGTTCTTAAACCACCATCGACTCTTAGAATCACTCTATCTCTTAATTGATTATCAACCAAAGTTTTATGAACTTCTGATAATCCTAATTCCCAAGGAGATCCCGCATGTTTAATTGAGCTTAAAGGAGATGCACCTGTTCCACCATCATGCCCAGAAATCTGAATAATATCAGCATTAGCTTTTGCAACGCCTGCAGCAATAGTACCAATTCCTATTTCCGCTACTAACTTAACAGATACTTGTGCTTCTGGGTTGATTTGATGTAAATCAAAAATCAGCTGTGCCAAGTCTTCAATAGAATAAATATCATGATGAGGAGGAGGAGAAATCAAAGTAACACCAGGTTTACAATTACGTAATTTAGCAATATAAGGGCTGACTTTTTTTCCTGGTAACTGTCCACCTTCACCTGGTTTTGCACCTTGAGCAATCTTAATTTCTAGCTGTTTAGCATTCATTAAATATTCAGGTGTAACACCAAAGCGTCCAGATGCAATTTGTTTAATAGCTGAACTAGCAATATCATTACTTTTAAGACCTTTTAAATGAGAAAAGCTATCAGAAACCCCTGAAGAATCTATATCCATAATAGGATAAAATCTAGTATGATCTTCTCCACCTTCACCAGAGTTAGATTTCCCGCCAAGTCGATTCATAGCTATAGCTAAAGTTTCATGTGTTTCACGAGATAATGCTCCTAAAGACATACCACCTGTACAAAATCTTTTTACAATAGATTCAATTGATTCTATTTCATCAATCACGATTGATTTTTTATTATTTACAAAGTCTAATAAATCTCTTAAATTAGTAGGTGGACGATCTTGCAATAAATTCTTGTACCTATTATAAAGATTAATATCTTGATTCCGAACAGCTTTATGTAATGTTTTAGACATTTCTGGATTATTTACATGGTACTCACCGCTTGGTCTATATTGTACATATCCTAGATTAGGCAATTTTTTTGATTTCTTCAAGTTTATTATACTGTTATAAGAATCAACTGTAGTAGTAGCTAATTCTCTTAACGTAATACCATCTAAAGAAGAAGTTGTACCTTTAAAAGCTAAATTCACCACATCTCTACCTAAGCCCAATATCTCAAAGATCTGAGCACCATGATAGCTAGATAATAAAGAAATTCCCATTTTAGATAAAATTTTCAATAGACCTGTTTCTATAGCACAACGATAATTATGTTGTGCTTCTATCAAAGTGATTTTAGAAAGTTTACCAATAGACATTAATTTTTGAGTTCTTGGATTATGCCACCATTGTCTGACTGTTAAAAATGCCATATATGGACATATAGCGCTTGCTCCATAGCCTATTAAGCAAGCGAAATGATGAGTACTCCAACATTGAGCAGTTTCAACAATTATAGATACCTTATGCCTTAAATTGTGAGATATTAAATAATGATGAACAGAACCAACTATTAAAAGTGGTGGTAAAAATGCTTTTGTTTCATCTATTAAATCTACACGATCACTTAATATAATAATCTCAGAACCTTGATTTATTAATTCAATTGTTTTTTCACAAATTTCTGTAATTCTGTTAATAAAATTCATATTATCAGAATTTTGTATAAAAAACGTACTAATTACAGAAACAACTAAACCATACTGACTTAATTGCTTGATTTCCATTTCATTTAAAATAGGAGAATCTAATTTTATAGATTTAGCCATATAATCCTTAGGCTCTAAAAAGTTGCTCTTAGATCCTAAATAAGTTGTCAATGACATAACCAAACTTTCTCTTAAAGGATCAATAGCTGGATTAGTTACTTGAGCAAAACGTTGTTTAAAAAAATCGTATAATAAATGAGGCTTTTGTGATAGTATAGCCAAAGGAATATCGTCGCCCATGCAAAAAGTTGGTTCCTTAGCTGAACTAGCCATATGCTCTATTACTAATTCTACATCTTCATTTGTATAACCAAATGCTGTATGTAAAAGCATCATTTTAGAAAAGTCAAGAATAGAATCTTGTATATAATTTTCCGGCTTTAAATATTTCTGATATGTATCAAGCCATTTTTTATAAGGAAATTTATTAGCAACAGATTGTTTAACAGTCCAATTATCCAAAATTAGATTATTAACCATATCAACACATAGCATCTGACCTGGACCTAATCTACCCTTATGAGTAATTTCACCCAAATTTTTATCTAAAACGCCAATTTCCGAAGATAAACTAATAAAACCATTATTAGTAATAATATAACGAGCAGGGCGCAATCCATTTCTATCTAAAGTTGCTCCAACAATTTTACCATCACTAAAAACAACTAAGGCAGGCCCATCCCATGGCTCTTGAAGACTGTTATAATATTCATAAAAATCTACAATTTCTGGAAAGTTTTCTAAAGCTGGTTGATTTTTATAGGCTTCTGGAATTAAAATCATTAAAGATTCCTGAGGGCTTTTACCTGATTGTATCAATAATTCTAATACAGCATCTAAATTTGCTGAATCACTATTATTAAAATTAGTAATTGGTCTTAAAGAATCAAAATCTTCTGAAACATAACTTTGTTGAAATAAGGATTCTTTTGATTGCATCCAATTCAGATTACCTAATAAAGTATTAATTTCTCCATTATGTGCCATAAATCTCATAGGCTGAGCTAAAGGCCATTTTGGCATGGTATTAGTACTAAACCTCCTATGATACATTGCAAAATTACTTTCATAATTAATGTTGCATAAATCCAAATAATATTTAGACAAAACTTCAGATTGAACCATCCCTTTATAAACAATAATACGAGAAGAAAAAGAACAAAAATAAAACTGTTTATTAAGATTTAAATGAGACTGAGAAATTAATTTTTCTATTTTTTTTCTTGTAATAAATAGAGACTTTTCTAATATATCACCAAATAAGTTTTTAGAATGTACAAAAAATTGCATTACTAAAGGTTGATTAAATTTAGCTTGAATACCCAATACACTTTCATCAACAGGAACAATACGCCATTTTAAAAAGTTAAAACCATTTAAACCAATAACCCATTCTATTATATTTTGGATAGATTGCATTTTTTCTTTTGGCATAAATAACATACCAACACCAATTTGACTAATTTCTTGATCTGCTACATAATCTAATAGCATTTTCCATGGAATTTGAGTCATAAGTCCAGCTCCATCTCCAGAAACTCTATCAGCACTACAACCTCCCCTATGCTCCATACAATTTAGTGAGTTCAAAGCTTGTTGAACAATATTATGAGATGGCGCATGTTCAATACGGGTTATAAAACCAACACCACAGGCATCCCTTTCAGAAAATATAAAAGGATATTTATATAAGTTATTCAATTGATAGTTATAATATTTTGATGCTTGCATATGTAATTCTTATTTTTGTTTTATTTTAAGATTATATATTGTTCATATATTATTAAACCTGGATTGATATTTTTAACAATTAATAGATATGAAACATGAAAATATCTACACTCTTAAAAACAATACAGTAGAAATAAAAGATTTTTATTGTATTTCATTAAAAATAAAATATGACTATTGGTATAGTATTACATATATTAAAATAAAAGATGCATATGTAAGACTAAATTACAATCTTTAAACAACTTATTTACAAATACTTATTAATTCATTCATTATCATTTTACGAAATATAAAATATTAATATGTATAATCAAATAAAATTACATGAAGTGATATATAAAACAGAAGAGTTATTAAACATATCTGACAATCGTTATAAAATAACTATTCAAATAGCAAATCGTGCTAAAAGAAAGAAATATGAAGACCTAGATATTATAGATGACCCAAATATTAAACCTATTATTCGGTCTATATTAGAAATGGTAGATGAAATAAAGCAACCGGAAATTATAGGTGATTAAATTTATTAATTATTACAGATAGAATATGATTGTAATATTTTGTAAAAAAAAAATTACTATATCTTAGTATAATAACTTAATAAGTCCTGATCAATATAAATCAAAATTTAGATATTATTATCTATACCAATCTCAGATTAGTTCTTTATTATTACATTATTGCAAATATTTTTAGTTCAAGGAGAATATTAATATGTTAGACGCATTTGCTAAAGTTGTAGCGCAAGCTGACGCTAGAGGAGAATTTTTAAGCAACACACAATTAGATGCTCTAGCAACAATGGTCGCCGAAGGCAATAAAAGACTTGATATTGTAAATAGAATCAATTCAAATGCTTCTTCTATTGTAACCAATTCTGCACGTGCTTTATTTGCAGAACAACCACAACTTATACAACCTGGAGGCAATGCATATACTAGTCGCAGAATGGCAGCTTGTTTAAGAGATATGGAAATTGTGCTAAGATATGTCAGTTATGCTATGGCTGCTGGTGATTCAAGCGTATTAGATGATAGATGTTTAAATGGTTTACGAGAAACATATCAAGCTTTAGGAACTCCTGGAACATCTGTTGCTGTTGCTATACAAAAGATGAAAGAAGCATCAGTAAGTTTAGCAAATGATTCAAATGGGATAACTATAGGAGACTGCAGCTCTTTAATAGCTGAATTAGGCGTATACTTTGATAGAGCAGCTGTTGCAGTCGTATAAAATTTTATAACAATAAATTCTATAACTAAACTCGCGATCATTAAATAAAACAAGGAAATTAAAATTATGAAAACACCTATAACAGAAGCAGTTGCTTCAGCAGATAGCCAAGGCAGATTCTTAAGCAATGGTGAATTACAATCAATTAATGGACGTTACCAAAGAGCATCATCTAGCTTAGAAGCGGCAGGATCATTGACAAATAATGCACAAAGATTAATTACAGGAGCTGCTCAATCTGTTTATACAAAATTTCCATTTACTACTCAGATGCCAGGGCCAACTTACGCATCTAGTGCAATAGGAAAAGCAAAATGTGCACGTGATATAGGATATTACTTAAGAATGACAACATACTGTCTTGTTGTAGGGGCAACCGGACCTATGGATGAATATCTAATAGCAGGATTAGAAGAAATTAACCGTAGTTTTGAACTATCGCCAAGCTGGTATATAGAAGCACTACAATATATAAAAAATAGTCATGGTCTTTCAGGACAAGCTGCTAATGAAGCAAATACATATTTAGATTATGCTATTAATTCATTAAGCTAAATATATTTATAATTTAATAAAAATTGCTATTAAAAGCAAAACTATATGCATATATAATTATGTATGTATATGGTTTATCAAAAAATTAAATACTTAAATCGAAATATTATATATTATAGTTAACAAGATATGTATTTTGATAATATAGATTTAGATTTAATTAATAAATACAATTAAAATATTTTTGTTTTCAATAGAAAGTATTGCTATCAATTTTCATTCTTATTTTATACTATGAAACCTATTATTTTAACTATTCTTGACGGCTGGGGATATTCAGAAAAGATAAAAGGAAATGCAGTCCAACTAGCAAATACACCTACAATAGATAAATTATGGACAAATTACCCACATACCTTATTAAATGCTTCAGGACATGATGTAGGATTACCTAAAGGACAAATGGGTAACTCAGAAGTGGGACATACAACTATTGGAGCTGGCAGAATTATAAACCAAGATTTAGTGCGTATCGGCAAATCTATTGAGGATCAATCATTCTTTAATAATAAAACTATTAAAAATATCTGCGAACAAATTAAAAATGATAATACAAAACTACACTTAATTGGACTTTGCTCAAATGGAGGCGTGCATTCTCATATTACACACTTATTTGCATTGCTTAATATAATTCAACAATACAATATTGAAGTTTGCATACATGCTATTACAGATGGTCGAGATACTTCACCATATAAATCAAAAATATTTATTGAACAAATTTGCAAATATATTAAAGAATTACACAATATCAATATTTGCACATTAAGTGGAAGATATTATAGTATGGATAGAGACTGTCGCTGGTCAAGAACAGAGAAAAGTTATAAAGTATTAATTGATGATAATTTAGAATATACAATAGATGCTATATCGAAGATTAATGAATATTATAACCAAAATATATCAGATGAATTTATACCTCCTACAAGATTGTATAAAGGGAGCATTAAAAATAATGATGGTATTATTTTTTTTAATTTCCGACCAGATAGAATGCGTCAATTGTTACATTCATTTACTAAATCTACGTTTAAAGGATTTAATGCAAAAAAATTTAAAAGTTTAAAAATTGTTACACTGACACAATACGACCCTAGTTTAAATATAAAAACAGCATTTCCTCCACAAAGAAATATAAACTTCATTGGACAAATCATTTCTAACCATGGTTTAAAACAATTAAGATTAGCTGAAACGGAAAAATATGCACATGTTACTTATTTTTTCAATGGTGGTGTTGAAGAACCTTTCCCGGGTGAGGATAGACAATTGATACCCAGCCCACAAGTTGAAACCTATGACTTATGCCCTGAAATGTCGGCAGAAGAACTAACTAAAATTGCAATTAATGCTATAAATAAAAATATATACTCATTAATTGTCATAAACTATGCGAACCCAGATATGGTGGGCCATACAGGTGATTTAACAGCCACTATACAAGCTATTAATATAATTGATAAATGCATTAAGAAAATTTGGACAACATCCCAAAGTATGAACTATACACTTATAATAACAGCAGATCATGGTAATGCAGACCATATGCTAGATGAATCTAATCACCCATGTACATCTCATAGTACTAATCCTGTTCCATTCATATTAGTAGAATCATCTAATCAATCTGATATATATAAAAATAATTTAAGGAATAATGGCAATTTAGCAGACATCGCACCAACTATTTTAGACTTATTCAATCTAGATACTCCTCCTGAAATGAATGGTAAATCTTTATTAAAAACTAAAAAAATAATCACACATAAATAATTTTTTATAAATACACAGTAGAAAAAGTATGATTATTTATATTTTTAAAATTGCGGTAATGAAATAAAATACATATACATGAACTTATCTAATTCATTTAATTATATTATCCATCTACCACTCGATAATTTAGATTCATTTAATGAACAGGCTTATCATTTTATCCCTCCTGAATGGAGATTTATACTTATGAGTGACGGATCATTTACTCAGAATCTCAACTCTTTAACGGGGGAGCAAATTATAACTTGTCCAACATATATTAAACGACAATACATAATGCCAGCAATGAAAATAAGAAAAGTTTATTTACAAGATACTTCAAAACGAAATCTTGCATTTGCTCAATCTAATTGGATATTACATACAAATAATAAAATATATAAAACTTTAAATAGCAATCAACCCATAGGAAAATCCTTAATAAAATATAAAACAGACATTTATAAAGATATACATGAAATATACTACGTATATTCTATATATTTAGAAAATATATTTAATAGTACAGAACCTGTCTGGGGTAGAAAATATACTATATATCATGAATGCCAGCCTATCACAACCATACAAGAATTTTTTTCTCCTTATATAATATCATTTTTCTAATTTTAATTATTAATATGCTAAATTTTTTAAAAAAAAATAAGTTAAATAGATTTCAAAATACAATTGATGAAATTAATCAAGTAGGATATATATTACAAGATTACTCAAACCTAAAACTACAACAACAAACTGCAAAACTAAAAAAAAAATTGCATCAAAACTATAATTTAACACAAATATTACCAGAATCTCTTGCAACAATTAAGGAAGCAATCAAAAGATCCACAGGCATGACTTTATTTGATGTACAATTAATAGGCAGTATTGTATTGCATCAAGGTCAAATAGCAGAAATGAAAACAGGGGAGGGGAAAACTATTGTTGCTATTACTACAGCATACTTAAATGCTTTAACCAATAAAGGTGTACATATAATTACAGTTAATGAATATTTAGCTAAACGAGATTCAGAACTAGCTCAAAAAATCTGTTCATACCTTGACTTAAAAGTAGGATTAGTAACACATTCGATGAGTTATGAAGAAAAAAAACAGGCATATAATTGTGAAATTACATATATTACAAATAGTGAATTAGGATTTGACTATCTTAGAGATAACATGGCTATAGATGTCCATCAAATAGTACAAAGGGGTTTTAATTTTGCTATTATTGATGAAGTGGATTCTATATTAATTGATGAAGCAAGAACACCACTGATTATATCTGGTCCTTTTGATATAGAAGCAAACAAATATGAAAAATGCACCTCTATAGCTAATTTACTGAATAGTAATTTAGATTACCAAATAGACGAAAAAACAAAAAATATTACTCTAACAGAAAAAGGTATTAGTAAATGTGAAAATATTTTGAAGATTGATAATCTTTATAATATTAATAATTCGTGGATACAATACCTATTAAATGCTTTAAAAGCCAAAGAATTATTTTTAAAAAATCAACATTATATTGTTAAAAATAATGAAATTATTATTGTTGATGAATTTACAGGTAGAATTATGCAAGGTAGAAGATGGAGTGATGGACTACACCAAGCAATTGAATCCAAAGAAGGTATTCCAATTCAACAAGAAAATAGAACTCTTGCATCAATTACATATCAAAATTTATTTTTATTATATCAAAAATTATCTGGTATGACTGGTACAGCTAAAACAGAAGAAACAGAATTAGATAAGATATATAATCTTGAAGTATTAGAAATACCTACAAATAAACCATGTAAGAGACAAGACTTACCAGACTTAGTATATAAAACAGAATATAAAAAATGGCAATCTATAGCAAATGAATGTTTTGATATGTATCATATAGGTCGACCAACACTTATAGGTACAACTAATGTGGAAAAATCTGAATTACTAGCAAAGATATTAACAGCATTAAAAATACCTTTTAACTTACTAAATGCAAAACCTGAAAACGTCGCACGAGAGGCAGAAATTATTACACAAGCAGGAAGAAAAAAAGCTATAACTATATCAACAAATATGGCTGGTAGAGGAACAGATATTATTTTAGGAGGAAACCCAGAAGCTTTATCAAAACTTATATTAACCCAATACTTACAAAAGAAACTAGGATTGGCAGCACAATATGCAATCAATAGAATAGATAATAAGATTCACAATATAATTAATAATTATATACCAGATATAAAAAAATTAGAGATTTATAAAGATGCACAAATAAATACACAAAAAGTATATGATTTTATCGAGACAGTAACTAATAGTCAGCATATCATCAATGATGAAGAAAAAAATTTACAACAAACTTATTTACATATCCTCAATGAATATAATAAGATCTGTTCTCAAGAAAAACAAGAAGTTTTAAAATTAGGAGGACTATATGTAATCGGAACAGAAAGACATGAATCAAGAAGAATAGATAATCAACTAAGAGGTAGAGCAGGCCGGCAAGGAGATATAGGTGCATCACGTTTTTTTTTAAGCTTACAAGATAATCTCCTGAGAATTTTTGGCGGAGATAAAATATCTCAACTTATGGAAAACTTAAATATTGATGATAATACTCCTATAGAATCCATTATTTTAAGCAAAAGCTTGGATTCTGCACAAAAAAAAGTAGAATCTTATTTTTATGATATAAGAAAACAATTATTTCAATATGATGAAGTAATAAATAACCAAAGACAAGCAATATACGCAGAAAGAAAAAGAATATTAGAGTCTAACTTTACTAGAGACTGCATAATAGAATACGCTGAAAGTACTATAGAGGAAATATTAATTACATTTTGTCAAGAAGATAATATAAAAACCAAAAAATGTATTGTAAAAAAAACATATAAATTACTTAACTTAACTGAAAACTTCAATTTAACAACTTGGAATAGTATGAATTATAAACAAATTAAAGAATTCTTATATGAGCAATTACGCATTAGTTACGATCTGAGAGAAAGTTATTTAGAACAACTAAGACCTGGTTTAATTAGAAAACTAGAAAAATATTACTTATTACAGCAAATAGATAAAGCATGGCAAGATCACTTAGATAAAATGGCTATACTGAGAGAATCTATTGGATGGAGAAGCTATGGTCAACAAGATCCTTTAATAGAATATAAGAATGAAGCATTCTCCTTATTTATTAATATGGTGACATACATAAGACAAACTGTTACGTACTTAACTATGCGTTCACGTTTAATCATAAATATAAATAATTAAAAAATTATTATATTTTTCTTTTTATGCTAATTTTTCTAAAGCTTGACATAACTCATAAAATTTATTAATCTATGGTCATAGGGAAAAAGTATAAATACACTTTATACATAAATTAATAAAGCCCCCATCGTCTAGAGGCCTAGGACATCTCCCTTTCACGGAGGTAACGGGGATTCGAATTCCCCTGGGGGTATTAATATTAAATCGTCAACAAGCAAAGTAAAATATATATATTGCAATATACTATTTTTGTGTACTTGCTATATTCATACATAGCTTCAATTGTTGACAAAATTTTCCTAATGAATTTAATGCTGTTTGTGGGAATTGTCCCATCATTTGATTAATCATAGCACTACCAACCACTATGCCATCTATATTCCAATTGACAATTTGTCGTACTTGATTAGTCGTATTAATGCCAAAACCTAACATAATCAACTTGCTTGTCTTACTTTTAATACTATCAGCTAGATGCTTGATTTTTAAATTAATATTATCTCTTAGACCTGTAACTCCATAACTACTAACTAAATAAATACATCCTGGTGATTTAGATAATATCAATTGAATTCTAGATTCTGAACTAGTTGGAGAAATAAATAATATTAACTCTATACCATAAAAATCACATAACTCTATAATATAATCTACTTCTTCTAATGGTAAATCTGGAATAATTAATCCTTTTGCTCCGGCTGCAGAGATTTCACTAATAAATTTATCAACTCCTCTAACTAAAATCGGATTATAATAAGTAAATATAATTATAGGAGCATTTACATGAGGTATTACTGTTTTTAAGATATACAATACTTGTTCAATATATATACCCTTCTGTAAAGCAACGCGAGATGCTTCTTGAATAATAGGACCATCTGCTAAAGCATCAGAATAAGGCACACCTAACTCAATAATATCAGCCCCCTTTTTATCTAAAACTTTTAAGGCTTGTATACATATGTCAATATTTGGATAACCTGCTGTAATAAATGGAACTAAAGCACAAGAAGAACTTTTATCACGCAAACAATTTGTTATTACATTCATGTTCTGATTTAGAAAAATTAAAAATTAAAAAATTGGGTTGCCCGGGATTCGAACCCGGAACTAATCGGTTAAAAGCCGAGTACTCTACCATTGAGTTAGCAACCCTAGTAACTATATATCAAATAAATAACATAGTATTACTCTAATAGCAAGTTTTTATAACTAGTTAAATCGTTTAAGAAAAAGGTATACTTATATGACGGCTACTTATTTGCATAATAAATTCATAAGTATTATACTAAAATGTCAACAATTAAGCAAACCTACATCAATATTAATTGCTTTATCTGGTGGAAAAGATTCTTTATGCTTGATCAAATTAGTAGAAGACTTTAATCATGTTTATAATTACTTCTATAGTATAGAATATATTTATATTGATCATCAATGGAGGGATGATTCACGAAAAAACATTAAACATTTACTTAACTACACTAATCTAACAAATAACAATACATATGTATATCAAATACACAGAGTACAGATGTCTGAATCAACCATAAGAAGAATAAGATACCAGATTATAATTCAACATGCTATAAAAAACAAAATACAAATTATTTTTACAGGTCATAATCAAACAGATCAATTAGAAACATTTTTATTAAATTTAATAAGAGGCACAGGATTAGAAGGGCTAAGCAGCTTACCACTTATAAGACGAATTAAGCATTATATACAAATTATTAGACCTTTAATTAAAATGAATACAGGAGACATACTATGGTTTTGTCATAAATTTAATCTACCTATATGGTCTGATAAAACAAATTTTTATTATTCAAGCCACAGAAATCGTGTAAGGTATGAATTATTACCTTATTTAAAAGCATATTTTTGTCCTAAAATAGAATATAATATCATGAATTTCTTAAATTTGTCATCTATAGAAAACGAATACATAAAGCAAAATGCTGTAAAATTATACATTACTAGTCGACATGCATACTACATAGCAATCAATTATAAAATAATAAAAGATCAGCATCTAGCTTTAAAAAGAAGGATATTTTATTTATTTTTTTACTACAATTTTAATAAGCATTTAAATAATAATATTATTAATCAATTAATAGAATATATAAACATAAAACAACAAAAAAGGATAAGAATAATATGGGAACAATTAAAAATTAACATATATAAAAATTGGATTTACATTCAATAATTGCAACATATTGATAAACCTTATGAGATTGCATAAATTTATCTATATTAGAATAAATATTGAGAAGTTTACTATATTCATTTATTAAGTAATATAATTATTATGAAAAAATAGTATAATAAATATAACATATTAATATATAAATTTAAAGGATAAGTAGATTATGATTAATTGGCAAGTTATAGGCCAACTAGCTTCACTGGCTATTATTGTATTAGTAGGACCAGCTGTAATTATTTTATTGTCATTACGTAAAGGTAACTTATAAATATATCTTGTTTACACAAAAAAAATATTAATGTAATTAAGATGCAGACAAACTATAAACTCAGTCTGCATGTAAAATGTTAATTTAACCTAAATAATCTAATAAAACATTCGTATTGATTTCCTGATTAGTTCCAGCAAATTCACTATCTGGAGATAAAAATAACATACAATGGCATTCTTTTCTTTCTCTCATAGGTACACATGGACAATTCCAATATGAACTTAAAACCTCTTTAGATTTATCTTCATAATGTCTACAAGGACATAAAGGAGAACCATGAGAATCTTTATGCCGAGCTAAACCTTCTATAACTACAGCTGTTACACTAGCGTCGGAACAAAAAAATGTACCTGTTCTTTTAGCATATGCTTCTGAAAACTTACGCATAGCTTCTAGACTATCAGGGAAAACCTTAGAATCTATGTTCTTCATAAATAATACTTATATATAGATAATAATGTATACCTCTTCTTTATACTATAATTATAACAATCTATTGTAATCATATTGTTATCTAAATATTAAATTTTGCAATATTTGGATTATAAAACAATATAAATCTAGTATGATTAGATTAATAACAATAATAATCAATCATAAATTAATTTAAAATATCAGTATTATTGTTTAATGCATAATTAAAATAATTTATAATTTTTTCTATTATCATATTAATATGACAGCATCTTATTTACCATCTATATTAGTACCTTTAGTAGGAATAATCTTCCCTGGTATAAGTATGGCTTTACTATTTTTATATATTGAACAAGAGAACATATCTTAAATATATAATTCAACTGTAGCCGCAAATTTATAAGCCACCTTTTGATTTTAATATAAAGGTGGCTTCAGTATATTTACAACTGAAAAATCTTATAATCAATACAGAAATATTATATTCTTATAATGAAGAGCCAATACCAGAGTAAGAACCATAAATAAAAATTCCTAAAACAGTAATTACTGCGATACCACCCACTGTAGCAACTAACCACAAAGGCACTCTACCTGTACCTGCCATTTTTTTTACCCCTAATTATAATAAAAAGTTAACTATACAAATATATTGATTAATTAAAAAAGTAGCTTGAAAACAATACTGCAAGCACAAAAATTAATAATAATCCCCAAAATAGAGATGTACGATTTAATTCTACAGGCTCTTTATTAGGATTAGGACCACTCATATTATATCTCCTACTTTTTTTATCTTTGAATAAATTGCATAGATGTAATCGCACCTAAAAAAAAGACTGTTGGTATAGCTATTCCATGTATAGCTAGCCATCTGAAAGTAAAAATCGGATACGATATTGGCTGATTTGAATTACCTCGTGTCATATATTATATGAATTCCTTATATTTAAATTAAATACCTTTAGTTAAATCTTCTAGTTCTTGTTTAGCACTAAAACGGTCGTTAACTAATGGAACTTGTTGACGATCTTGAGTAAAATACTCATTTGGTCTTGGAGTACCAAAAACATCGTATGCTAAACCAGTACTAACAAATAACCAACCAGCAACAAAAAGTGAGGGTATAGTAATACTATGAATAACCCAATAACGTATGCTAGTAATAATATCAGAAAAAGGACGTTCTCCAGTTGATCCCCCTGACATAATCAATACCTCCTATAAATAAGAATATAGCAACTAGAATAATATAATTTATTAATTAAAGTTAAATCAGAAAGCAAATACTCGTAAAAATAATATATATACAATCTAATTTTATAATACACTTTATATTTTCATTGTTATAAATATATATATATTATACTAGTTCAATAAATAAATCCAAACAAAAGATTACATATTAATTGAATAAAATTAGTATTTTTCTAGCTTAGATATTTTAAATTAAAGCAAATACTAGTACCAACATTTAATTGACTTTGGACAACTACATTAATGTTATATTTACATAGTATATTTTTAACTATAGATAGGCCTAAACCTGTTCCTTCTAAAGTATGAACATTATTTTCTATCCTTACAAATCTATCAAAAATAGCTTTTTGATCTTCTTCAGCAATACCAATTCCTTCATCAATAATTTCAATCCTAACTATATTTTGAATATCTATATCTAAACAATAATCATAAGGATATATGACTTTATAAACTCTTAAAACAATTTTACTATTACAAGAAGAAAATTTCAAAGCATTATTTAATAGATTAGATATTACTTGCATAATAGAACTTTCATGTGCTAAAACATGATTAATATCTTGATCTAATTCAATTATCAATTGAATATTATTTTTATTAGCTACAATTTGAGAAGTGTTAACAACATTATATAAAGTTTGAGCTAAATCTATGTAATCTAATTTATAATCATATTCAGATTCTAAAACAGATAAATCTAAAATATCATTAACTAGTGATGATAAACGTTTAGTTTCTTTATTAGCAATAGTTAAAAAGTTGATTTTTTCTTTTTCATCCAATGTGTCATTATAGTCAATCAATGTCTCAAGAAATGAGCCTATGTTACATAGGGGTGTTCTTAATTCATGAGATATATTACCTATGAACTGATTCTTAGCTTCATTTAATTTTGCTTCCTTACTTATATCTTGTACGATTATAACAACACCAGTTAAAACTTTTAATATTCTATCTAATAAAGTTGTTAATAAAAAACGACAAATTCTTCTTGAACTATAATCTAAATTAATATAAACTTCTTCTGTTTGTGATTTGTTTGTACTTATATAGCTTGACTCAACTAATTTATTCAGTATTGGTAAAAGAGCTTCATTAACATGAATAGGTAAATAATTACAAATAGATGCCCCTGTTAAATCAATATTAAACCAGTCAAAAATCTCTTGTGCCGTTTTATTGACAAATAATATTCTAAGTTCAGCATCAACTAAAATAGTACCATCTTCTATTATGGATACAATTGTCTCTAATTTATTTTTTTCTGATATGATTTTATCAACATTTTTCTTTTCATAAGACTGTAATTTTTCAGCCATCTCATTAAAACTGGTAAACAAGACACCTAATTCACCATTATTAGGTAAATTTAATCTTTGATAGAAATTACCTGAAGCAATATTTTGAATACCTAATAAAAGTTGCTTTTGAGGAACTGCCATTGCTAACGCATTAAATGCAACTCCTATAAATAACATCAACCAAACTAATACAAAAACAAAAATACTCAAATCTCTTATTAATCTGGATGGAGAAAGTCTTGTATTTAAATCTATACCTAAATCTAAACTACCTAAAGTATATCCGGATTTAGTTAAAGGAATAAGAATATCGATGATATCATGATTTAATAATTTATTTGAATTAATCAAGGGTATATTAAATAGAAATTCTTTATTTTCTAACTGTAATAAACTTTGATGTAGTTGTAATATATTTTGAATTTTTGTATTATATATAGGTAATCCTAATAATAAATTACCATATTGATCAAAAAACAAAATATATCTAATACTGGATGTACTTAAATAGATCTTTTCCAAAAAATAAGCTATATCTTTTTGATTATTAAGATCAGTTGAATCTATAATATTAGATGCTAATAAAAGACCTAAATCTTTGCAAAAACGTCTACCTGCAATCATTGAGTCTTCTTGAAACATAGTTAAGGACCAAAAAGTTAAACTACTCATAACTACAGAAATCATTAAAGTAAGAAATACTATAAAACGATTGAAATTAACTTTTAAATGAAATTTAGAAAATATTTGAAGTATTTTACGATACATATACTTAACTGATAAATATTATGAATTCATAATTCTATAAAGCTTTAATTGAACTTCCTATTTTATTAAACATAATATAAGATAATAAAAAATCAAAAATAAAAATACTCAATAAAGATGCAACAACTGATACAGTAGTTGATTGACCAACCCCTTTTGCACCACCATTAGCTGTTAAACCAAAAAAACAACTAATTGAAGAAATTAAAAAACCAAATACTAAAGTTTTAAACAAAGATTTAAATATGTCTTGAATAACTAAACATGATAAAGAGGATAGAAAGAATATCTGAGGATGTATATTGTATAGAGTAAAACAAACAAAAGAACTACTAAATAAACTTGTAATAAACGAAATCATATTTAAACAGGGCAACATTAAAATACAAGCTATGATTCTTGGTAATACTAAATAACTGAATGGATTTGCTTCTAATATATAAAGTGCATTTAACTGTTCTGTTATACTCATAGTTGCTAATTCAGATGTAAAACATGATCCTATACGGCCAACTATAATTACAGATGTTAAGACAGGAGATAATTCACGTAAAAATGAAATAGTTAAAATAGAACCAACTAAGCTTATAGCATTAATATATAAGAATTCTTTAACAATTTGTATTGTAAATACCATACCAATAAAAAATGCTGTAATTATAACTATACTTAAAGAATCAGGACCAACTATTTTCATTTGTTGCAAAATGTTAAGGTAAATACTATTGAAGACTTGAACTTTAAAAATCTTATTGATTATATAGTCCATATAAAACTGAAAATCATTAAACATAATTTAATTAAAATTCCAAAAAATAATCATAGTTTTAATAAAAAATTAAATAAATAATAGATATTTTTGTCAAAATTACTAAAACATTTTATTTTATTAGGTTTATCAGTTGCATTTTAGCAAAAAGTGTATTAGTGTAATTTCAGAAGGGCGGTTAGCTCAGTGGTAGAGCGCCTGCCTTACAAGCAGGTGGTCACTGGTTCAAATCCAGTACCGCCCATCATAATTGGGCTCATCGTCTAATGGATTAGGACAGGGACCTTCTAAGTCTCTAATGTAGGTTCGAATCCTACTGAGCCTATTTTAATATACTGTCTACTACTTGTTGAACTCTATTACCTGAATCAATAGTTTCTAAAGGATCTTTCCTTAATCGATGCCTTAAACATAATGTGATAACAGTTTTAACATCATGGATATCGACATTAGTTCTATTGTGGTAAGATGCAAGAGCTTTTGCAGCTCTGTTTGTAACTATATCCCCTCTTAAACCATCAACATCTAAAGTACCACAAACTTCTGATATCTTAACTCTTAAATCATAATCAATAGTTACATTTGATAATCTATCTTGAGCTGCTATAATAGAAGATTTTAATTTGTCTTGTTGGTCTTGAAATTCTTGTAAACATATATAAGGATTACTATCAAATTTGCTTCTTTGCTCTACTATCTTGACTCTTAATGATGGTTCTTTAACTGTCTTGATTTCTGCATGCATACCAAAACGGTCTAATAATTGAGGTCTCAACTCTCCTTCTTCAGGATTCCCCGATCCTACTAAAACAAATCTAGCTGGATGTCTTACAGATATCCCTTCCCTCTCAACGGTATTCCAACCGGAAGCAGCCGCATCCAACAAAATATCTACTAGATGATCATCTAATAAATTAACTTCATCAACATAAAGAATACCTCTGTTTGCTCTAGCCAATAGACCTGGTTCAAAAGTTTTAATTCCTTCTGTTAAAGCTTTTTCAATATCTATTGTACCGCACACTCTATCTTCAGTTGCTCCCAAAGGCAAATCTACCATGGGTACATCAATAAATTGAGTAGGTATATGATCGCCCTTTTCTACTTTAGTTTTGACTGCATCAGACATTAAATCATAATCATAAGGATGGCAATTAAACAGATCATCTTGTACTACTTCAATCTTGGGTAGTAAGTCTGCAATAGCTCTAATAGTCGTAGATTTACCTGTACCACGATCCCCCATAATCATAACTCCACCTATTTTAGGATCAATAACATTGAGAAGTAATGCTAATTTCATTTCTTCTTGCCCTACAATAGCAGTAAAAGGAAAAACAGGACGTACTTTATCTCTTAAAAAAGTCACAATAATAATGTTAAACTCACAAAAATATAGTAATTAAACAAATATATTTAGTTAATGCAAAAAAGTAAATCTTATTATAAAATAAAACCTAAATATATTGATTTAGATATAAACAATAAAAAAATAAACAAAAGATGTGATATATTTACATTTATATAATATCACATCTATAATTCTTGTAAAATTCGCAATATTAATAAATATTTATTGATACAAATCTGTACCTAAACGAATTGCTAAAACAGCTGAAACCAAAGCAAATAATAATGCGACAAAAATTTGACTATCACTAATCATCTAAAATATACTCCTAATTTATTTATAACAATTACAACTTGATCTAATGTATATATTAATTTAATAATCAATATTAAGTATAGATTTTGTAAAAACTATATAAATTTAAATAAATCTTATACAATTAACATTAATATGTTGATTATAAAATCTCAATTTTAATAATATAAAAAGGATTAAATTTTTGTGTGTAGATCCAATATAACAATTAATTATATATATAATTATTACTCAAGTCATGAAGCTGTACGTATTTTACCTGAAATAGCCCAGTTTTGAATTGCTGATATATTGACTTGATCCGTAAAAGCTAAGGGAACAAAGTCGCTGATTACATTAATAATATCTTGTGTAGAGAACTCTCTTTTCTCATAAAAAGCATTATACATCGCTTCTATAATAGCTTGCTCTATTTCGGCACCTGAAAATTGATCCGTAAGTCTGCTTAAAGATTTTATATCATACTTAAACCAAGATAGAGGTCTAAACTTCATTAAATGTATTTTAAATATTTTCTCTCTCTCCTCTAAATTTGGTAAATCTAAAAAAAATATTTCATCAAAACGCCCCTTACGCAATAACTCAGATGGTAAAGACAAAACTTGATTAGCTGTTGCAATTACAAAAATAGGCTGGTTTTTCTCAGCTAACCATGTTAATAAAGTACCTAAAACACGACTCGTAGTTCCACTATCATTATAATTATTTAAACGAGTAAAACATTTATCTATTTCGTCTATCCAAAGTATACATGGAGAAGATTGTTCTGCTATCTTTATCATATTACGCATTCTTTCTTCGGACTTTCCTACAATACCAGCAAAAATTTTACCTATATCTAATTTCAATAATGGAAGTTTCCATTGGCCAGATATAGCTTTAGCAACTAAAGATTTACCTGTTCCTTGTATACCGACTAGTAAAATTCCTCTAGGAACCATTAAACCATAATCTTTAGCTTGTACACAAAAAGCTTTAGAACGTTTATTTAGCCAATCTTTCAATAAAATCAAGCCACCTACATCTAGAAAACTATAATCTGCGGCATAAAATTCCAATATATCTGTTTGTTCAATCAACTTCCGCTTTTCATGTAATATATTCTTAATTAAATTACTTATAGACAAATTAGAAGATAATGATTTCACTATAGACATTCTTATCTTTTCAATAGAAAAACCTCTATAAGCTAATATAAGATCATAAAAATATTCAGAATAAACAGAAGAACTAATATTCATAACCTGAAATAGGCGATGTAATTCCATATTAATTTCAATATCACTAGGTAAAGGAAATTCTAGAACAGTTATAAAATCTCTTAATAAGACTGGAATCTGTATTTCCGATGCAGAGATAATAATAGATGAATTAGCTTGTTTAAGAAAACGACTGATATTTTTTATTTTACGAATAATGCTTATATCATTAATAAAAACATTAAAATCTTTTAGCAAAAAAATTGTAGATTTAGGAAAATTTAATTGCTCAATAAACTCAATAGCTTCCAAAGGATTTCTTGAAGCTGTATTTAAATAATTAGGATTATTATAATAACCATCAATAAAATTCCAACAATATATAGTTTTTTTTATATTTTGTTGAATTATAAAATTAATATTATATTCTAGACGTTCCTCTTCAGAATTAAGAATATAAATTAATATACTCTGTGTAGATAATAATAACTTCAAATCATTTTCAAAAGACATATAATATAACAATTAATTTATAATATATTACATTATCAAGGGATTACAAATTGTAAATATTTAAATAGACAATGACTATAACTACAAGGCTATTTTTTTTCTCCTCTTTCTTCTTCTAGAATTAAGAATTTTTCGACCGCTGGATATGCTCATGCGAGCCCTAAAGCCAGATTTTTTAATACGCTTAAGATTCGTTCCATTACTAAAACCTTTACTCATACAACTAATTTTTATAAATTAATAATATATTATTATATAACTTTATTAAAAAAAATAAAATGAATTATACATAAAGAATATATATATTGCATATAGAATATTGTATTTCACAAGAGGTTTTTAATTATGTTTGAAATATACCTTATATTAGCGACTTGTTTTTTATTACCTATTTGTTTTTTAATCACAAATAATATTATATATATATATCATCACCTAAAATTTTTAAACCAAATAGAAGAAAAAACAAATATTATAAACACAGACAATAAACATGTTTTAGATATAGCAAAAATATATATTAGTAGAAAAAAATGGCTTGATTGTATTACAATACTAGAATTTTATATGAAACAAATCAATATAAATGAACTAATAATTCTAGTCCAATATTATAATTACATAGGATTATGCTATCAATCTGTAAATATTTATAAAATAGCCACAAAATATTACCTTAAAGCTTATAATAAAGCACCTTACATAAAACAAACTTTGAAAAATTTAGCTAATATTTATAAACTTTCTGGAAATATAAAAAGTGCCAGTAAAATAAATGATCAACTAACTGATTTAAATAAAAATGAAGATATATAAAATTGACAATATTCAATCTCTTACTTGAAATATGTAAAACAAATAAATATAATCGGGATAGCAGGACTTGAACCTGCGACATCCTGCTCCCAAAGCAGGCGCGCTACCAAACTGCGCTATATCCCGCTTAGTAACAATCTATATTGTATCATTTATAAAATGAGATTGTCTAATAAATTGAAAAAATGATAATAAATATTGTATGATACTTACAATGGATACCAAAACATTCCTTTAACACCATCTGGATCAGTAATAAATCCTAAATGTTTATAAAAACTTACTACTTGTGGATCTGCGAATAAAGTAATTGTACTAATATCTTCATATCTCAATTGTTCAATTATTTGATGCATTAAAATCTTACCTAAACCTTGGCCTTGAAATTCAGGATGTATAACTACATCCCAAATAGTTGCATTAAAAGATGTATCGGATGTAGCTCTTGCAAAACCTATTAAAAATTTTCTTTTATTTTGCTCATAAAATAAAGAAGCTGTTAAAAAGCTGTTATCTATAGCCGTTTTTACCTTTTTTAATGGTCTACGTACCCATCCAACTGAATCACACAATTTTTCTAAATCATATAGATTAACATGACTATTTAAACTTAAATAAATATTGATAATTTTACCTCTTGTCTTTAAATGCTTAACTAACAAAATTTTGTCTATCGAATTGTGTGTTTTAAACTGATTATTTAAATTAGCAGCAAGTAGATTATGATGTTTAAAAAAAAATTTCCAAAAAGCCATTGATTTACTACTTTTATTAATAAAATCTCATATTAACTAATATAGATATACAATTTGATACTTTCAACAAAATGTTACTACATAAACAAAAAAATGATAATATCCATTATTCTTATATAATATAACTAATTTTATGTTTTTAATTAGCTTGTAACTTTTTGTCATATTAAAATATTCAATTAATATATTGAAAGGAGATAATTTGTGAAAAAAATATTTACTCTTTTTTGTATCATTATACTTTGTACATATATTAATCCTATAAATTGCTTAGCAGAAACAGCAGGATTAACGAAATGTGAAAAATCACCTGCATTTACAAAAAGATTAAACAATAGTGTTAAAAAACTAGAAGCAAGGCTAGCAAAATATGATTCAAATACTCCACCTGCAATAGCTTTACAAACACAAATAACAAAAACAAAATTAAGATTTGAGAAGTATGCTAAATCAGGCATGTTATGCGGAACAGATGGATTACCACACTTAATCACAGATGGTAGATGGGATCATGCAGGCGAATTTATGATTCCAGGAATTGTATTTCTATATATTACAGGATGGATCGGATGGGTTGGAAGAAACTACTTACGAAACATATCAAAAACACCTAAACCTACAGAAAAAGAAATTATTTTAGATATACCACTAGCACTTAAATACTGCTTATCAGGCTTTACATGGCCTTTGGCAGCAATAAAAGAACTCACAAGTGGAGAATTAATTGCACATAATCAAGATATTACCATTTCACCACGTTAAAATTAATCATCTATATAAATAATAAGGTATAACAATTCATATGAATGATAATTTATTAAAATATTTGTCAACTGTTCCTGTCGTAGGTGCTATTTGGTTAACATTTACTGCTGGTTTTATAATAGAAATTAATCGTTTTTTTCCTGATATATTATCATTATCATTATAATTGATGATATATTATGAATACTAAATTAATCATATATTGACTTAAAAATAGCAAGCTTTATATTCCATAAGCTTGTTTTTTTATAATAAAAAATCTATTGATATAATAGATATAACAATATCCACTTGCAATTTTATATTAATAAATATGAGTTTAGTTAGCCAAATTATTTTAAACGCAGATAATGAATTAAGATATCCTAGTATTGGAGAATTACAATCAATCAAAAATTATCTAAAAACAGGAGAAATTCGTATCTGTATCAGTAGCAAATTAAGAGATAAAGAAAAAGAAATTATACAACAAGCTAGTAAATCTATTTTTCAAATTCACCCAGAATATATAGCTCCTGGAGGTAATGCAGAAGGATCCAGAAAAAGATCTTTATGTCTTCGAGACTATGGATGGTATTTACGTTTGGTAACATACGGTGTACTAACTGGAGATAAAAATTCTATTGAAAAGATAGGTCTAATTGGAGTAAAAGAAATGTATAACTCTCTAGGCGTACCGATTATAGGCATGATTGATGCTATAAATTGTTTAAAACAAGCAGCTATTAAAACTTTAGAGGAAGATGAAAAAATCATTATAGAACCTTACTTTGATTTTATAATACAAGGTATGTCATAAAGCTTACTAGACTTATACAAAGTTAATCAATGTAATTTAATAGTTGCTTGCTTAATTATGTAATGCTATAATATTAATTATACTCGGAAAATACATTATTAATAGCTTAAACTTGTCAGGACTGGAAAGTAGCAGCAATTCAGCTCAATTAAGTAAGGTTTTTCCGGGTTTTATTATTTTGTAATCTTATCAAAAGTGACATAATAAATATATTAATTACTAATAAATGAAAATATAATATCTCTAATACTTAAATATCAACTATTATAATTCAATAGAATTTGAAAAAGACATGAAATCATCAATCATGCAAGGAGCTCGAATTATTTCTGTAGGCTCTGCTGTTCCAGATTTATGCATAAACAATAAAGATATTAGTCGAATCGTTGAAACGTCAGATGAATGGATAGTAACTCGTACAGGTATTAAGGAAAGACGAGTATTAACAGGTGCAAATAAATCAGTAGTAGATCTTGCCTATAATGCAGCAATGAAAGCATTAAATAATATTCAGATGGACCCCTTGGAAATAGATTTAATTATATTGGCAACATCAAGTCCTAATGACCTTTTTGGTAGCGCTAGTAAAGTACAAGCAAAAATTGGAGCCAAAAAAGCAGTTGCATTTGATCTAACAGCGGCATGCTCAGGATTTGTACTAGCTATTGTAACAGCTGCACAATTTATACAAAATGGTAGTTACAAAAATATTTTGATTATTGGTGCAGATGTTTTATCAAAATGGATTGACTGGTCAGACCGTAAAACATGTATACTATTTGGTGATGGAGCTGGTGCAGCTATAATACAAGCATGTTCTGAAGAAGATAACGCCATTTTAGGTTTTCAACTAAATACGGATGGAAAACAATCTGATGAACTATCGATTACATATAAAGAGAATCCATATTCTTTAAATACTTTTCAACTTTTTCAAGGTCAATTTCAATATATTTCAATGAACGGCAAAGAAGTATATAAATTTGCTGTATCAAAAGTTCCCGCTAGTATTACAAAATGCCTTAATGCTCTACATCTTTCAACAAAAGACGTTACATGGCTTTTATTACATCAAGCTAACAAAAGAATTTTAAATGCTGTAGCAAATAGATTATCTATTGATACATGTAAAATAATCTCGAATTTAAGCAAATACGGAAACACTTCAGCTGCATCAATACCATTAGCACTTGATGAAGCATTACAAAAGAATAGAATTACAAAAGAAGATATTATAGTAATTTCCGGTTTCGGTGCAGGATTAACTTGGGGTACAGTTGTAATTAAATGGAAATGTTAATAGAAAACACAAAAAGTTAACTATTTGAACAACCTATATTAAAATATAGGAACAATCTATGAGATTTAGACTAAATAATAAAATACATATATTACATATTTTATTTATTTAATTTACAAATTAATTTTTCAGGAACTATTAATCGAGGAAAATTTATAATGACATCATCACTATCTGGTTTTTTCAACAGTTTAATCTTGGGTGCTTTAATTGTTGTACTGCCTATTACACTAGCACTCTTATTTGTTAGTCAAAAAGATAAAACATTGAGAAGTTAAATATTACATTTATTTCACATATATTTAAGTAACAAGTAAGAAAAACATAGTTATACAGATTATTATTACATCTGTAATTATGTTTTTTCTTATAACTTGAATAATGCAAATTATATTCAAACAACTAATCTAATCATCAAAATTCATCCATTATTTTATATGTCCTTATCAGAATGGTTAAATATTAAGCGTAATACATCCTTAACAACCAATATAAAAGCAATAAACTTACAAGTACCCGAAGGATTATGGATAAAATGTAGCAAATGTAATCTACTTATGTACTATAAAACTTTAGAAAAAAACTTTAAAATATGCCCTAAATGTGACTATCATTTTCCTACAACTAGTCAAGATAGAATAAAACAACTAATTAATAATAATACATGGCAACCTATTAATACATTCTTAACTTCAACAGACCCACTCGGTTTTTCCGACAGAAAATTATATAGTAAACGATTACTAGACATGAAAATACAAACAGGCTTATTTGATGCAGTACAAACTGGTTTAGGACATGTTTTTGATATACCTATTGCTCTTGGTATAATGGATTTTCGATTTATGGGGGGTAGTATGGGTTCAGTAGTAGGGGAAAAACTTACTAGACTAATTGAAAAAGCAACAATTAATAAGCTGCCTGTTATTATTATATGTGCTTCGGGAGGAGCAAGAATGCAAGAAGGCATGCTGAGTTTAATGCAAATGGCAAAAATTTCTTCAGCACTACAAAAACATAAAGAGCAAAAGCTACCTTATTTTCCTATTCTTACTTCTCCAACTACAGGTGGAGTAACAGCAAGCTTTGCTATGCTAGGAGATTTAATTATTGCAGAACCCAATGCATTAATAGCATTTGCTGGTAGAAGGGTTATAGAACAAACAATAAAAGAAGATTTGCCGGATAATTTTCAAACATCTGAATATTTATTCAAGCATGGATTTATAGACCTAATAATATCAAGAATAGAATTAAAAACAAAACTGCACCAAATTTTGTCTTTTTACCATAAACAACTATAGAAAAAATCTTGTAACTTATTACATCCACAATGTGCAATAACAAAAATAATTAGCTTAGTAGCCATTATATAAAACAAAATTACTAATTATAATGAAATAAAAATTTAATAAATAGTAATTAAAGTATTATGTAATATATAATATATAGACTATTTGCTTAATTCAAGGATAATATAAATCTCATGATATCAAACACCAAAATTCAGTTAAGTTTATTTGCTGTTATAATTGTTTTTGAAACTTTGTTAAATCCAGTTTATGCTATAGAATTAGATGAAGCAACAAGAACAGTAACTTTAGAAGAATCTGGGAAAACCATCATATTAACTCCAGAGCAAGTTAAGAGAGGGAAACGTCTTTTTAATAATTCATGTGCTCAATGTCATAATGGTGGCATCACAAAAACAAACCCTAATATAGGCTTGGATACTGAATCACTAAGTAGAGCAACACCCGTTAGAGATAATATTCGCAACCTAATAGAATACATGAAAGATCCCACAAGTTATGATGGTGCTAATTCTATTGCTGAATTACATCCTAGTATAAAAAGCGCGGAAATTTTCCCTAAAATGCGAAACTTGACAGATGAAGATCTATTTGCAATTGCTGGACATATTTTGATCCAACCTAAAATTGCAGCAGAAAAGTGGGGAGGAGGTAAAATATACTACTAAAAAAATCAAATATAAATTATCTTATATATGCTATAGATGATAAAAAATCAAATATAATATATATTAAGATTTCATTTACTTTATCATTCTAAGGATATATAATTTATGAGATGGTTATTTACTTTTTTTGTCATTTACAATATCTTCACATATAATGTTCAACCAACTGTTGCAGCAGATCTGGATGCTGGAGAACAAATTTTTTCAGCAAATTGTTCAGCTTGTCATGCAGGTGGAAACAATGCAATAATGCCGGATAAAACACTGAAAAGTGATGTTTTAGCAAATAACAATATGAATAGCATAACAGCAATTACCCAACAAGTTAAAAATGGTAAAAATGCTATGCCTGCATTTGGTGGACGATTAGCCGATGAAGATATAGAAAATGTTGCTAATTACGTTTTAAATAAATCAGAAAATGGATGGTAACATGATTAGCTTACTTATAAATTTAAATACTGTATAAACAATTTAAAGCAATAGATAGTTAATGTTATTTAATATCACTATCTATTGTTATGTATAAAATAACTTATATATATGTGTAATATTTATATATTTTCATATTGAATCAATGAATTATAATCTACATCCAGGAATTCTAATGTTAGAAGATGGTAACGTTTATAAAGGTTGGACTTTACTCAGCTCTACAGTATCTTTCGGAGAAGTTGTATTTAATACAGGTATGACTGGATACCAAGAGATCATGACAGATCCTAGTTATGCAGAACAAATAATAGCCTTTACTTATCCAGAAATTGGTAATACAGGCATTAACTATGAAGATAATGAATCCAATAAGATTCATATAAAAGGTATAGTAGCTAAAAATCTTTGTTTTTCGCCAAATAACTGGAGGCAACAAGAATCTTTTATAACTTATATATTAAATAATAAGATACCTCACATTTTTGGTATAGATACAAGAGCATTAACTAAGCACTTAAGAAAAATTGGTTCTATGAATGGATGTATATCAAGCGAATATTTAAATGCTGATTTACTATCATTTAAATTTAAAAATATACCTCAAATAGAAGGCCATGACTTAGTAAAAAAAGTTACTACCAAAAAAAATTATGAATTTCAAGACCGTTCTAATCAATATTTTTCATATTTACAATACAAAACAGATAGAACATATGGATATGGTTTAAAAATAATTCTAGTCGATTTTGGCGTTAAGCATAATATTTTATCTCGATTATATAGCTATGGTTGTTCTATTCAAATATTACCTGCAACAACTTCATACAAAGAAATTAAATCATACAACCCAGATGGTATTCTATTGTCTAACGGTCCTGGAGACCCCTCAACAGTAAAATATGCTATAAATACAATTAAGAGAATTATCAAATATACTAATATACCTATATTCGGTATATGTATGGGGCATCAGATAATAAGCTTAGCCTTAGAAGCAGAAACATTTAAACTGAAATTTGGACATCGAGGTTTAAATCACCCTTCAGGCATTAAACAAAAAGCAGAAGTTACAAGCCAAAATCATGGCTTTGCTGTCAAATCAAAATCTTTGTATAACAAGACCATCAATATTACCCATTTCAATTTAAATGATTCTACTATAGCAGCTATATTTCATAGTACAAAGCCAATATTTTCAGTACAATATCATCCCGAAGCTAGCCCAGGACCACATGATTCAGATTATTTATTTAAATATTTCATTAATCTAACTAAACAATTTAAACAGTATAACAATTATAATCACTCATAATCACTCCAAACACTATGATTAAATAGTGCCGCTATAACTTGTACACCTCTCAATTGATTAAATAATGGCAAATGTCCATCAGGTGCATCAGTATTCCATATAAATTCACCAGGGTACCTCAGAGGAATACCATTTTTATTCCATCCTATGTGTATCCATAACTTTTCCCAATTACAATTAAGAGACAACCAAATCTTCCGTTGTACTGAGAAACCAAATTTATTTCTAGAATAAACTCTCCATAATTTATCTAGAATGTATAAATCTTCACTAGGAAGAGAAAAAATATCTGTGAAATATAACCAGCTACGACTATATTTTCGATCCAAATCAGCTAATGAACAAAGATAAAACTGAGTAAGCTTATCTGCTTTTTGAAAATTATGATTAATCAATAAATCTTGTAAAGGCTGATAATTTAATTGCAAAGATGGTTTTAAATCTATAAGACCACAAGAAAAATAAGAATTCAACCTTTTTTTTATATCATCAGTGCTATAAAAATACAAAAATTCAAATATTAAACCGTCTAAAACTTCAACATTTTTCTTTTGAATAATACATCTATTTACTAAGAAATTCAAAAGAGCTTCTTGGCCAACTTTGCCTGATTGCATAATTTGCTTTATTATCTTTAATTGCTGTATTATATCAACACTCATACTTAAAGAGGTAACCTGCTGTGTAATAATGGAATTACAATTAAGATCTTTCATAACTTATATTAATCAAATTACAAGATGGATAAGAATAGATTATTTATATGATTTGATAGCTATTTAGGAAAACTATCTATTCCTAAAATTATAATACGAACTAAAAACATTATTCCATTTCCTAATACATTTATGAATATATAAAATATAAGTTTTACTACAACAAGTAAAAATTTTTCACACTTAGGAATTATAAAATCTTGCAACTCTATTAAAGTAATTATTATCAATTGCAGATATGATAATTGAATAAAATCTTCTAATCTATAAACATATATATATCTAGTAACCAAACCTTTAGGCCCCATTAACCAAACTTTATAGCGATTACTATATATATACTTAGGTTGAATAATATATAAATATAATAAATTTTGATAAAATAAATTGTTACGAAAAGAAGCTAAAGATCTAATGGAAATATAAGATTTATTACATAATTTATTGTTTTTCAAAAATGCAATTATATTAGATAATGATTTTAAATTTTCTAATATCATAAAAACCGCCAAATTACTAATTTGTATCATTACATTTTCTAGCAAAATTTCTACATGTTTTATTGGTGTATGTTTTTGATCAAATGCAAAAATATAATTATCTATATACATAGAACCAAAAATTAAATATGTTAATAAGCTTTCTAATAGCCACTTATATTCTAATAACATTACTTTTAAATAAGAATATCTTTTACTTTGTATTAAAATAATAGAAGAACCATTAACAGTAAATTCTATTAAAAAACGAGCTACTACTTTTTGAATTAAATCATAAAAAATTTTATTCTTTAATATTTGAATACCTTGAAGACTTATATTTAACTCTACTAAATCTAAAACCAATATTTCTAACTCAACTAAAACAATAGAGAATAATTTATGCTTTACAGAATTATTTAATATATCAATATAAAGATAATCCTGCGTATTATTAGACAAATTTCTATGAAACTTTTGCTTTATATGAGCAAATAAATAAGCTACTTCATGATTAAGATATATACCTTGCTTATAAGGCCAATAGTTTACCATATACGCTTCAATTTATTAATATTTTAAGATATAATATTAATATAATAATATAGTTATTTATAAGATAATAATTAAGGCCATAGAATAATTTTAATAATTCATACCATATAATATGCCTAAATACTACTTTGCAATTGCAAGCAGAAACTTTTTAATGAATGAGGAACCAATTGAAGAAATTTTGAGAGAAAGAACTAATCATTATAGAGACATAAAAAAAGATATAGATTTTTGGTTTATCACCAATTCAGATCTATTAAAATCATTTAAAATAAACCATATATACAAACCATTAACAGAAGATTATGCAGCTATAATTTCATTAGATAAAAAATTTATTCAATGGTTAAAATTAAGAATTGGATTTGTCGCAATAGGCGAGTTTCAATCCAATTATATTTTTTCACAAAATATGAAAAATGTTTATTGTTAATACAAGACAACTCATGCAGCAGGTGTAACAAACAAAGTCAAAATTTCTTTACTAAAAGTTTCAGCTGCTTTAGATTTATAGCGATTTGGATTAATAATTATTGATAACATACGCTTAATTGTTACATTCTCTATTTTAGCCCAATGAAGTATACCCAACTCTAATTCTTTTGCAATAGCAGATACAGAAACAAATGCAGCGCCTAATCCAGATTGTACTGCATTTTTAATAGCTTCTATAGAATTCAACTCCATTTCTATTGTAAACCTACTGCTATCAATATCATGTTGAATTAAAATTTTATCTATTACTTTACGTATAGTAGATTGAGTATCCAAAGCAATAAATCTTAATCTATATAAATCTTCCTTCTGAATATCTGGCAGTTTAGAAAATATATGAGATGTAGGTAAGATAAGAGCTAACTCATCTTCTGCATATGAAGTTATCTGTAAAGTATCTTTTAACTCGCTTGGTACCTCTCCACCAATAACAGCTAGATCAACCTGACCATTTGCAACACTCCAAGAAATTAAACGAGTAGAATGTACTTGTAATTGAACATTAACTTGTGGATATCTTTGTCTAAACAGACCTATTAATCTGGGCATCAAATAAGTTCCTGTAGTTTGACTAGCTCCAATAACTAAAGTACCTCCTTGTAAATTTTGCACATCTTCTAATGCTCGACATGTTTCTTCACATAACGCTAAAATCCTGCCACCATATCGCAATAATAAATTACCTGCTTCTGTCAAGGTCGCTTTTTTATTACTTCTTTCAAACAAAGGTATATTCAATTGTTTCTCTAAATTCTGAATTTGAAGACTAATCGCCGGTTGAGATACATACAGACTATCTGCTGCACGCTTAAAACTACCCTCTTTGATAATAGCTTTTAAAATTCTTAACTGATCTAAAGTAAAAGGCAAATCCCTCATATAACTATATTAAAATAGTAAACAAATATATTTTTATTCTGTAAATCTACAGATATCAAAAAGTTTAATACAATTTTTTATTTCTTAGAGAAAAAATTTGATACATAAAAATATAGTATTAATCAAGTATAATTATAACATAATAATTCCTTTGTCATAACGATGATAAAAGTATAATATAATTATATAAACACTTAAGGAACAAAAGTATGGATATAAGACTTTTAATTGTATTACTGCCTGTATTAGCAGCTGCTTCTTGGGCTTTATATAATATTGGTAGAGTAGCTTTACAACAATTTCGTAGCATGTAGAGTATATTGTATATAATCTTAAATTAAAACTACAATACAGGGAATCAAGTTATATAAGATTCCCTCATAAGCTAAACATAATTATCAAAATATATCTCATATCTATTATGAATAATATAACGATTACAAATAAAAATATAATATCAAATACTGCAATTAATAAAAAATTTTATGGCTGTACCTAAAAAACGCACATCAAAATCAAAATGTAAATCACGAAAAGCAAAATGGAAGCATAAAGCTTATGACACTTACAAAAAATCCATGTCATTAGGCAAATCAGTAATAACAGGTAAAGCCAACAGTTTTATATATATACAACAAAAAAAAGAAAATAATTAATCGTCTAAATCATTAGAATTAAATAATTATAACTGAAATACTATTTAAAACTAAAAAATTTCGTATACGAGTATAAATGAAGGTTATATATTTAAATCATAATGATTTCTTTTTTAAACATATAAAAACCTGTTTTTATTGTAAATTTAAAAATCTTAAAACAATTTGGCTGTTTAATTGCTGTAATGGTTGTCAACATTATTTAATGAAACAAAAAATAAAAATAAACCAGGTATCTAAAATTTTTATTACAGAAATGACAATATATAATATATCTGGATTACCTGGATTGCTATCTAGCTTAAGTTTAAGCAATAAAAAGAATGCTGTACATATATATGGTCCAACAGATTTAGCTAAATATTTGGAACTGATAAAACAATACTCAAAAACTAATTTTAGATATAATTTATACTTTCATAAATTAAAAACAAACTACGTTATAAAAGAGCATGAATATCAAATATATTGCCTAAAGAGGTCTATAAACTTTGAATTTATTATTACAATTCCTAAGAATAAAGGTAAATTTAAATTAGATCAGGCAAGACAATGGAAAATAGAGACAGGTCCTATGTACGGTAAACTAAAAAAAGGATATGATTTTATTTTACCAGATGGTACAACAATGAATGGTCAAGATTTTACTCATAAACAAAAAAAAAACAATCAAACATCATTTGTATTAAGTCAGAATTTATCACAAAATCATCAAATTAAGTATTCGAAAAGATTGACTGTTAAAACTATAATTTGAAAATATATTTGTTACTATTTTAAATTTAAGTTATTATATTATTAAATATTAGACACTAAAAAATTATCTACTTATGGTATATGCAATAATAGAAGCAGATGGTAAGCAAATTTGGGTAGAACCTGGGAAGTATTATGATATAAATTATATCCCAGGAGAACCAGGAGATTATATACAATTTAACAAAGTATTAATTCTAAAACAAAAAAACTCTATTAAAATAGGTAAACCTTGTGTACAATCTGTAACAATAAAAGCGCAAATTTTAAAACATATAAAAGGTAAAAAAATAACTGTTTTTAAAACAAAATCAAAAAAAAACTCTAGAAAGAAACAAGGGCATAGACAAAAACTTACTAGACTATTAATAGACAAAATATTTCAATAGTATTTCAACTTATATAAATTATTGCAATGGAATTAGTAATCATATATTATAAACTAAGTTAATAAACATAACAGATGGCACATAAAAAAGGTAGTGGAAGCACAAAAAATGGTCGTGATTCTCGTTCCCAAAGATTAGGAATCAAAAAATATGGGGGAGAATTAGTAAGTGTAGGAAATATAATTATTCGACAAAGGGGAAGCCGATTCAAACCTGGAATTAACGTAAAGCTAGGTAAAGATTATACTATATTCGCATTGTCTAATGGGAGAGTAGTTTTTAAAAAAAGAAAAAAAAATCATACAACAATTAGTATTATAACAAACGAAAAAAATTTATAGCATATAGATTGAAACAGTCCATAAAAATGTAATTTTTACAAAAATAATGAAGATAATTATGATAAATTAACCTATCTAATTTTTTTATAGCGATGTTTCAAGAATGATAAAAAAAATAGTTATTTCTCACTACAATAATTTAGCAGCTATATTAAATAATAACAAAATTCAAGAAATTGTTACAATTAATAATTTGTATCAGGTAAACGATATATATATAGGTACTGTGGAAAAAATTTTTTCTAGTATCAACGCTGCTTTTATAAAATTAAACAAATCTGGTAAAAGCGGTTTCATCCATATAAATGATATAAAACATATTAAAAAAGGAAAAAATATTAAAAATATAGAAGAAATTTTGTCTATAAATCAGGTTATTTTAGTACAAATCATAAAAGAACCAACTATTTATAAAGGACCCAGATTAACCGCAAATATACATTTGCACGGAAAATACCTAGTATTGATGCCTTTTTGTAATACTGTTTGTATATCACATAAAATTTATGATTATAATGAACGCACATATCTTTACTCCTTAGCTGTTTTACTTAAACCTAGTACAATGGGATTATTAATTAAATCATCTGCTGAAGGCATTAAAGAAAATGTTATATTAGACGATTTAGATGATTTAAAAAAACAATGGAATTTTATAGAAAAAGCGCTTATAGAAAATTCTTCACCTTTATTATTATATAAAGATGAAAACTTAATCAAAAAAATTATTAGAGATTTTTATGAAAAAAATATTACAAAAGTAGTAATTGATTCTAAGGAAGGATTAAATGAATTAAATTATTACTTATATAAGTGGAGCTGTATGTCAGCTCGCCAAAACACAAAATTACAATTATATAATCAATCAAAATGCATATTGGATCAATTTTATATAAAACATGCTATAGATAATGCGCTGAAGCCAAAGGTGAAGTTGCCTTATGGAGGTCATATTATAATTGAAAGTAATGAAGCATTAACTGTAATTGATGTGAACTCTGGTTCATTCAATAAATCAGGCAACTTTCAAGAGGCTATTCTAAAAACAAATTTCTATGCAGCTATTGAAATAGCTCACCAATTAAAAATAAGAAATATTAATGGAGTTATAATTATCGATTTTATTGACATGTCTTCGCAAGGTGATCAATTACAATTATTAGAACATTTTAGCAAATTATTAAAATTAGATAATGCTAAACCACAAATAGTGCAGTTATCAGAATTAGGCTTAGTTGAACTTACTAGAAGAAGAAGAGAGCAAAGCTTACAAGAATTATTTAATAATGACAAAAATTTTCATATTAATTCAATAGAAAAAAAGTTTGTTAAACTTCTCAAGAATAAAAGAAAATACTATCACAATATATTAAGCAACCATAAAAACATTAAATATTTATTTTTTAGCAAACAATTTGAAAATAACAAGTATATAATATTAAAAAAGAAATATTTTAAGCCATCTAACACTTTTACACCCCACTATTTCACTTATATAGATGATACTAACCCTATTCAATTACTACGTCCAAAAGTTAATTATATTATTCCTTTACAACTATACTGTAAACTCGTTGGTAATAAACTAACAGTTATATAATATAAAAAAATACAAAAAGTAATTACTTTTTGTATTTAACTTAATTTATTTGTAATAAAACGTTATTATAATAAATTATTTTATACTAACTAACCATTAATTGATGGAGCAACTAGAGATACTGGTAGAGAGTTACTAGAAGCTAAATCTAAAGGAAAATTATGAGCATTACGTTCATGCATTACTTCCATACCTAGGTTAGCTCGATTAAGAATATCTGCCCAAGTATTAATTACACGACCTTGACTATCCACAACTGATTGATTAAAATTAAAACCATTTAAGTTGAAAGCCATAGTACTTACAGACATTGCTGTAAACCAAATTCCTACAACAGGCCATAAGCCTAAGAAGAAATGTAGTGAGCGTGAATTATTAAAACTTGCATATTGAAAGATCAAGCGGCCAAAGTATCCATGAGCTGCAACAATATTGTATGTCTCTTCTTCTTGGCCAAATTTATAACCGTTATTTGCAGACTCATTTTCAGTCGTTTCACGAATTAAGCTAGAAGTTACTAAAGAACCATGCATAGCACTAAATAGAGAACCACCGAAAACGCCTGCTACACCCAATTGATGAAAAGGATGCATTAAGATATTATGCTCAGCTTGAAATACAAGCATAAAATTAAATGTGCCAGAAATACCTAAAGGCATACCATCAGAGAAGCTTCCTTGTCCAATAGGATATACAAGAAAAACTGCTGCTGCTGCTGCTACAGGAGCTGTAAAAGCAACAGAGATCCAAGGGCGCATACCTAAACGATAGCTTAATTCCCACTCACGACCAATGTAGCAGCATACACCTAATAAGAAGTGTAAAACAATTAGTTGATAAGGTCCACCATTGTATAACCACTCATCTAGTGATGCAGCTTCCCAAATTGGATAAAAATGAATACCAATTGCTGCAGAACTAGGTATAATCGCGCCAGAAATGATGTTATTTCCATAAAGTAAAGAACCAGCAACTGGCTCACGTATACCATCTATATCAACTGGAGGTGCAGCAACGAATGCAATGATGAATACAGATGTAGCTGTTAATAATGTTGGAATCATTAGAACACCAAACCAACCGATATAAAGGCGGTTTTCAGTGCTTGTAATCCAAGTACAAAAACGTTCCCACAGGCTTGCGCTTTCGCGTCTTTCTAAAGTAGCAGTCATAATATTATATATTGATTAGGATAATTAAGGATACTTCCCAAGACATTCTCAACTTGTTATATACATTATTACTAAAATATAAAGAAATTGTAAAGATTAAATTAAAATAATTAGTTAAAGTTCAGTAAGATTAAAACTGATTATAAAAAATCATAGAAAATATCATCAAGTAATAAAAAAGATAAAAAACTTAATAGTTGATTTTTTAATATGAATATATAAAATTATAATATAAGGGAACTATCAAATTCATTTCCAACTAATTTAAATAATAGAAAATTAATACAATATTATGTCACATTTTAGTCGTATAAGAACAAACATAACTGACTTGAAAATACTACAACAAAGCTTAACAGATCTAAATTTTGAGTATAGTACGAAAAATTCGAATTTGCAAGATAGTAATGGAAATTTGGAACATATGGATATGGTTGTCAGAAAAAATAATAAAAATATAATAGGTTTTTTATGGAATGGACAAGAATATACATTTATATCAGACTTTGACTTATGGAAACATGACTATGAAGTATACGAAGAAAACATCATAGAAAAAATATTACAACAATACGCTATCAACTCAATTATTCAAGTAAGTCATACTGAAGGCTTTAAAACTATAAACAAAGAAAAATTACAAGATGGATCTATCAAATTAGTAGTTCAAAGATGGAACTAAAATACAAAAAAATTATATTAATTAATTACATGCGGACAGAGAGACTTGAACTCTCACGAGACAAGCTCACTAGATCCTAAATCTAGCGTGTCTACCAATTTCACCATGTCCGCTATAATCATAAATAAAGTATATCAAGAAATTCAACTAAAAACAAGTCAAATATAATCATATATTACATAACGTACTTTATAAGTGTATCTAAAACTTGCTATATTGTTATTATTTTGATATATTAAAATTCATATTATTATCCTGGTCCTCAGTAGCTCAGCGGTAGAGCGATCGGCTGTTAACCGATTGGTCGTAGGTTCAAATCCTTCCTGGGGAGTTAACAAATTAAAAAATATCTAATTTACAATAATACTACAAACCACTTAAAAATATCGATATATAATGATTACACTTCATTTTCTTAATACAATCAACTATAACATTTATATTATTGAACAAAGTTTATACAATATATTAACATCGCAAATAAATAATGCTCATCCTATTATTTTTATATTACTTGTAATAAGTGGTCTATTAACAAGTTTAAATCCATGCTTACTCTCTATAGTACCTACTAGCTTATCATATATATATACAAAAAAACTAACAAACAGTAGACAAACAATGTTTATATTTGGGATACTAAGTAGTACTATTTTCAATATCATTATATTTCAAGCATTTCATAAGCAATATGAATATTTATTGCATACTTTTCCTATATTATCATACATTACTACAATTATAATTAGCTTAAACTTGCTAAGCATAATAGAATTCAATAATAGCTTTAGTTATGACAATAATCTATACAATAAATTATCATTCATACCTTTATTATATAACTATACAATAGGATTAATTATAGGTATTAGTTCTTCATCTTGTACAGCCCCCATATTATTAATGACATTATTTTGGATATCTTCCTGTAAATCTTGGCTATTAGAAATCATATATACGACGATATACTTACTAAGTTATATATTACCTGTTTACCTGATTATTAATCAAAACTCGAATAATAATCCAATAAATAGATGGCCTTTTGTGTGGAATCAAATTACTTTTTTAAGTGGCTGTACTATGTTAGGATATAGCATTTTTTCCTTACTTCATGTAATATTTATATAATGTTTTCTTAAAAAGAAACCAATTATCTTTTACATCATCAAATAAATTTTTATTATAATCTATGCAAATACTCAACATTAGGAATATAGTATGGCACACATTTAAAAGACTTAGTAATCTAGGTTTCTCGATAAGCTTACTACTTATAATAGCTATAATCAGTATGATTGGAACTATTATTGAACAGAATCAAAGCATTTCATATTATCAAACAACTTATCCTATGAAACATCAATTATTGAATATTATAATTAATTGGAAGATAATTATCAGTTTAGGATTAGATCATATATATTCAAATCCATGTTTTATAATCATCTTGATTTTATTTTTTTGCAGTTTACTGGCATGTACTTTTTCTAATCAATTGCCTAGCTTAAGAAATGCTCGCAAATGGAAATTTTTACAACAAACTAAAAAAAGAAATAATAAATCTCATTTTACAAAACTAGAACAAATATCTTTGTGTAATATGATTTATAGTTTATACAATAATAAATATTACATATTTCATAAAGAAAATAGCTTATACGCTTATAAAGGCTTAGCTGGCCGAACTGCTCCTATTGTTGTGCATTTCAGTATAATTTTAACTCTAGCAGGATCTTTAATTAGTTTATTAGGTGGATTTACAGCACAAGAAATAATACCAGAAGGAGAAATATTTCATATAAAAAACACAATTCAATCTGGATTTAATAGCACATTGCCAGATAATCTAGTAGGAAAAATTAAGAATTTTGATATCATATATAACAAAGATAACTCTATAAAACAGTTTTTATCCAATATTTTATTATCTAATAATGAAGGCAAAAATATAAAACAAAAATATATTTTTGTTAATTCACCATTAATATTTAATGGTATTACATTTTATCAAACTGACTGGAGCATAAATAGTATAAGAATAAAAATAGGAAATAGTCAAATTATCCAACAACCAATTACAAAGCATAAAATCAATAATCAAATCTTATGGTCATGTCAAGTTCCCATCAATAGGACAAAACATATTATACTTATTGTAACTAAGTTAAATAACCAAATCGCTATATATGATACATCTAACAATTTACTTATACATACAACACCAAATGAAAAAGTAGTGATTAATAATACAACTGTAGAAATCCTTGAAATAATGACAAATACAGGCCTACAAATTAAAACCGATCCTGGTATTATGATCACTTATACAGGTTTCCTCACATTAATGATGAGCATAGTTATAAGTTATACGTCTTATTCTCAAATATGGGTAAACAATATAATACAACAGATAGAAATAGCTGGTTTTACTAATAGAGCTATATTAAGTTTCGAAGAAGACTTAATCAATATTGAAGAAATATACACTAAATATACATGGATATAAACATATTATAGTAATATAATAGACAATTATTAATAATAAATAACAACAAATATAAAATTCTTGCATAAAAGATTCTTTTCTCTAATTTTAAAAAAAAATTTAATAATTAAATAAACAAAAATATGTAATCTAAATTAAGATACTACAATATATTGAAAAAATAAAAAAACTGATACAAATTAAAATAATTATAAATAGTATGAAAATAAATTAATAATATATTGACAAGAACCCTTAAACTTTCTAGTATTTTATTCAAAAATATACAAATCAACATAACCTAATTAGAAGATCCAATAAATTCCACTTACTGGATCGTTTTATTTTATTGCAAAGTTCATAAAGAAAATAAGTCGCTAAATATTAAAATACAATAAAATTTTTAATTATCGCTTGACCTTCAGTTGTCCATAAACTTTCTGGATGAAATTGAATACCTCTCAATAATTTATATCTTTTATGGCGACAAGCCATAATAATACCTTCATTGGTCCAAGCTGTAATTTCTAAATCATTAGGCAAGCCTTGATGGTTGATAACCAAACTATGATAACGTGCTGCAGAAAAAGGATTCGGTAAACCAGTAAATAAATCTTGAGAATTATGTAGAATTTGACTTAATTTACCATGCATAGGATATTCTAACTTAGTAATTTTCGCACCGTATACATAGCCTATAGCTTGATGACCTAAACATACTCCTAGAATAGGGATAGTATTAGCATAAGAACTAATTAATTCCAAAGATATACCTGAATTTTTAGGATTACCTGGGCCAGGAGATAAAACAATATGACTTGGATTATATTGATCAATACAAGATAAAGATATTTCATCATTCCTGACAGTACAAATACATAAGCCTAATTTACCTAAAGACTGGACTAAATTTTGCGTGAAACTATCATAATTATCAATAACTAAAATCATAGTTTAAATAAAACATACTCACATATTAAATTACTTTATAAATATACCTTCTGAAGGTGAGCTGGCTATAGCTTTATCCTGTCTTAACATCCTACCAGATAAATAAGCAATACGGCCAGATATAACACCTAATTTCATAGCTTCTGCCATATATATAGGATTAGCAGCTTTAGCAATAGCTGTGTTTAATAATACTGCAGATGCACCCATTTCCATAGCCTTACTGGCTTCACTAGCTGTACCAATACCTGCATCTATTATAATAGGAACTTTTGCATTATTTATAATAATTTGTAAGTTTAGAAGATTTTGTAAACCTTGACCGGACCCAATAGGCGAGCCTAAAGGCATGATTGCAGAGCAACCAATCTCTTCTAACTGTTTAGCTAAAATAGGATCTGGACTAATATAGGGTAAAACGGTAAAATTTTTACTGACTAAATATTCTGCAGCCTTTAAAGTACCATAAGGGTCTGGAAATAAATATTCAGAATCAGAAATAACTTCTAGCTTCACAAAATTATTGTCTAACTGCCCTAACTTTTTTGCCATCTCTCGACCTAAAACAGCAACTCTTACAGCTTCTTCTACTGTCTCGCAACCAGCTGTATTAGGTAAAAGCCAGAATTTTTTCCAATTTAATCCATCAAGTAAATTACTTTTCCCGTTTAACTTTTTAGTATATGTACGACGAATAGCTACTGTTACAATAGAAGCATCACTATTAATTATACTCATACTAGCCTCTTTTAAATTTTTATACTTACCTGTACCCAACATTAAGCGAGATGGAAAAGACTTTTTATTAATTTGTAAGGGCTGAGTTAAATGCAAATATGAAGACAATAAATTACGTGACATTGTTTTATTTCAATTAAATAAATAAAAATATTTGAAATGTTTTATTATTTTAGTGTAAAATCAATATATACTCAATATACTTTATACTAAAAATTACATTCATATTTAATGTAATTATAAGTCAAAGAAAAAACATCAATAAAATTTATATTTAAATATAACTTGCTGCAACCACTATATAAAATTACTATGCATAATCAATCACCTTTATTGATTATTATAATACTAACGATTTTGAGTACTATATTAATCAGCTTTATAATACGCTACTTATATTTAAGTATGTCAACATCTTATAAAAATTATAATGTCAATAGTATTACATTATTAGATCGCTTCAGTTCTATATTACCTTATTGGCTACCATTGTTAGAAGGCTTACAAAACTTCGGGCAACAAATTTTACCTGATTATCCTTTCAATATTATGCAAATTTATAAAAAAACTCTAATGCCTTTAGTAATTTTTTATGTTACACACCCAACATTGGCTGTTATTATATTTTTTATATTATATTACTTATTTGTACGCAATAAGAGCCCTATACCAGACCGTCCATTTATTAGATTTAATGTGTTACAATCAATATTATTATTTCTAATTAATTCCCTACTAGGAGCTACATTTAGAGCCTTACCTATAGAATTCAGAATGAGTTTGTACGGACTTATGCTATGCAATACACTATTTTGGTTCGTTTTATCAACTATAATTTACTCTATAATAAAATCCATTGAAGGAAAATATGCTAAAATACCAGTAATTTCTCAAGCTGTAAGAATACAGATTGATAATCAATTATAAGGTATAATTTATGAATTTTAACCATTACGAAACAATCTATATATTACAACCTAATATCACAGAAGCAGAAAATCTTGCTTTAGTCAATCAATACAAATCATTAATGAGAAAGTTTGGTGGACAAAACATATCAATTCAACATAAAGGTAGAAGACACCTAAATTATAATATAAAATCTTATTATGATGGTATTTATGTTCAAATAAACTATACAGCAAGTAGCAATTTAGTTAAAATTTTAGAAAAAGCTATGAGTTTAAGAGGAGAGATTATAAGATATATCACAATTAAAAATTGCAGTAAAAGCCATATAAAAGCATAAAATATTTTATATTTTATAGCTAAACTTGCACAATCATAAGTTACATATAAACTAATACTTTCCATCAAAATTATAATATTTAATCAATAAAAACAAATTTAAATAAAACTAGATCAATATGATCTAGCCAATTAGATGCAAAGTTAACTCAAACTCATTAAATTTGTTTTAAGATTAGAGACTATCATATTATATTATTTAGTAATATTACTAAATAATATAAATATACTTAATTTTATCTTGTCAAAGCTTATAAAATATAATTAACAAAATAAAGAGGTCGATATATGTTTTATATTTAATAAAGATTAGAAATCAGAATTTAATTGTATTGTCTTTAATCTTCAAATTAAAATAACTTACTCTTTATATAGTCTTGATTCTGAGCTACCTTCCCAAAAAGCTTCCCTTTCAGTATTATTGCCGCTGCAGCGTTTAACAACCAAGTTCGGAATGGATTGGAGTGGTTCCACTGCGCTATAAGAATCAAGACATAAATCACACTATTAAATTAAAATTTAAAAATTACAATATATAAAATATTCGATCTATTAGTACGTCTCAGCTGAATATATTGCTATACTTACACTTGACGCCTATCAAACGGTTAGTCTTACCGTGATCTTATCCATTTTACTGGAAAGAGTACTCATCTTGAGGTTAGCTTCCCGCTTAGATGCTTTCAGCGGTTATCTTATCCATACTTAGCTACCCAGCATTTACTGTTGGCACAATAACTGGTACACCAGAGGTATGTTTCTCCCGGTCCTCTCGTACTAAGGAGAAATCCTCTCAATACTCTAACGCCTACACCGGATATGGACCGAACTGTCTCACGACGTTCTGAACCCAGCTCGCGTACCGCTTTCATGGGCGAACAGCCCAACCCTTGGGACATACTACCGCCCCAGGATGCGATGAGCCGACATCGAGGTGCCAAACCTCCCCGTCGATGTGAACTCTTGGGGGAGATTAGCCTGTTATCCCTAGAGTAACTTTTATCCGTTGAGCGACAGCCTTTCCACTCAGTACTGTCGGATCACTAAGGCCGACTTTCGTCTCTGCTCGACTTGTAAGTCTCGCAGTCAAGCTTTCTTATGCCTTTATACTCTACGACTGATTTCCGACCAGCCTGAGAAAACCTTTGCACGCCTCCGTTACCTTTTAGGAGGCGACCGCCCCAGTCAAACTGCCTACCTGAAACTGTTTATTGGCCAGCTTATGGCAATCAATATTAGAATTCTAGTTTAATCAGAGTGGTATCTCACTAATGGCTTGTATACATCCGCAAACATATATTCTTTGCCTCCCACCTATACTGCGCAAATTAAACTCAAATTCAATTTCAAGCTACAGTAAAGCTTCATAGGGTCTTTCTGTCCAGGTGCAGGTAGTCCGCATCTTCACAGACAATTCTATTTCGCCGAGTCTCTCTCTGAGACAGTGCCCAAATCGTTACGCCTTTCGTGCGGGTCGGAACTTACCCGACAAGGAATTTCGCTACCTTAGGACCGTTATAGTTACGGCCGCCGTTCACCGGGGCTTCAGTCACTAGCTTCATTTTATAACTAACCAATTTCTTTAACCTTCCGGCACTGGGCAGGCGTCAGCCCCCATACGTTGTCTTACGACTTTGCGGAGACCTGTGTTTTTGCTAAACAGTCGCTTGGGCCTGGTTATTGCAACCCTACAAGGGTACTCCTTCTCCCGAAGTTACGGAGCTATTTTGCCGAGTTCCTTAGAGAGAGTTATCTCGCGCCCCTTAGTATACTCTACCTACCTACTTG